TATTATTATTAATATAATTATGAGCAGTTAAACTAATACTTAAAGCTAAATTCATTAAAGCAAAAGAAGTATATAAAGGTCAAGGTGTAGCACCCCCTCTTTTTTTCTTCTCTTACTCACCATAATAGATAGATATTCTATTTCACTTTTTTGGTGTTTATCACACCCTACCTCCTTTTTGATCGAATTTAATCCTATTCTTAAAATTAAAAAATATGCTTGGTTTAAGTTCATTCTTTTTTTACTAAATACTAAATAAATTATGTACCTTTTTTACCTTGTTTTTTTTTAGGTAAGAAGCTAATAGTCTAATGGTAAGACTTTTACTTTTTTTTAAAGTATTTTATATTTGGTTCGATTCCTTTTTAGCTTAACCCAATTTTTTATATATCAATATTTTAATTTTTTATCAAATGACTAATTCTATTAGAGGTTATATTCAATTACATCCTTTTCATTTAGTAAGTCCTTCACCTTGACCTTTATATACTTCTTTTGCTTTAATGAATTTAGCTTTAAGTATTAGTTTAACTGCTCATAATTATATTAATAATAATATATATATTTTATTAAATATATTTAGTGTATTATATGTTTTAACTTTATGATTTAAAGATGTTATAGCTGAAAGTACATATTTAGGAGATCATACTAAAGCTGTTAAAACTGGTTTAACACAAGGTTTCTATCTATTTGTAGTAAGTGAGATTTTAATATTTGCTTCACTATTTTGAGCATATTTACATTCTTCATTAAACCCTACTATGGAAATTGGTATGGCTTGACCTCCAGCTGGTATTGAAGCTATTTCACCTAGTGAATTACCTTTATTAAATACTATTATCCTATTAGCATCTGGAGTTACTATTACTATGGGACATCATGCTTTAATTAATAGTAATAGAAAAGATACTTTATATGGATTTATATTTACAACTTTATTAATTGTAATTTTTGTTATATTACAAGTTTTTGAATATTTATTCTCCCCATTTACTATTACTGATGGAATTTATGGATCTACATTTTATTCATTGACAGGAGTCCACTTCTTCCACATGAATAGTCTGATAGCGATGTTGGCCGTTTGTTCTTGAAGAATTTACAATTATGATTTTACAAATAATAGCCATGTATTTGCTGAAATGACCGTTTTATATTTACATGTATTAGACATATTATGATTATTTATATATATAATATGTTATTGATGGGGTTCTTAAATTATTATGCTTAGATGAGAAATATAAAAATTAAAAATAAAAAGAATTTTTATTGATGGTTTACAGGTTTTGCCGAAGGAGAATCTTGTTTCTTAATATCTACTGTTACTAGAAAAAGTGGTATCAAAAATATTAATTTTACTTTTACTTTTCATTTACATTTAGATGATATTAATGTATTATATTATATACAAGAAAATTTAGGTATAGGTAGTGTAATGATTGATCAAAAAACATCTTCGTGTACATTTTTAATAAAAAACCACGGTGATATAGATCAATTAATAGATATATTCAATAAATATAAACTAAATACAACTAAATATCTAGATTTTTTAGATTGAAAAGAAGCTTATTATATTTATATGAATAGAGAAGATACAGCTGCCGATATATTTGATGAAATAATAGTTTATAAAAAAAAAATGAATAATAATAATAGAACTATTTTTAATTTAGAATCATATATAGGTATAAATTGAACCGAACATATTAATATTAATAAATATTGATTATTAGGTTTAATAGAAGGAGAAGGTTCTTTTCATATTTATCGTAAAAGATTAAATCCTGTATTTTCATTAAAATTAACTGAAGTCCAAATTAATGTTTTAGAAGCTGTTAAAGAATTTTTACTAAAAGAATTTAAATTTAATAAATATATATGATATAAATTACATAATCTTAATAGAAGTGGAATAACTTTGAACTATATTAAAGCTAATAAACAAACTAAAGCTAGTTATAGCTTAAGATTAGATGATTTTAATATAATATATCATTATTTTATACCATTTATAAAAACAATGATACCTTTTTTTATATCTAAAAAAAAATTAGATTTCGAGAAATTAGAGATTATAGCAGAAGCTAAATATGCTGGTTTACATTTAGATGTAAATGTAAATAAACTACTTCTAAAATTAAGCTATACTATGAATAATTATAATTTATCAAATACAAAATTATTACCCCCAAAAGATTTATTTACAGAAAAATTACCTAATGGAGAAATAAATTATAATATTAATGAATCTGAGATTGATAATTTATTATTAAAGATCAAGAATGAACCTAGGTATGAATACTTAGAAGATGGTTTAGTTATAGATAAATTAACAGGAAAAGTAGCTCATAATAATAATAATACTTTTATTTATGAGGTTTGCAAGTCTGATGGATCATTGGTTTTATGTGCAACTCTTAATGAGTTAGTAAAATTATTAGGTACTAGTAAAACTTCATGAGGGCGTATAATGAATAAACCTATTGTAATGGAAGGTAAATGAAAGGTAATATTAAATCAACATGTAAGACGTGTTAATTTGTATAAAAATACCCTGGATAAAACCACAAGCCCTTCGCTTTAGGCGTGTATAAAAAACGATATTATGGGAAAATCCCACATATTTTAGAATCCTTATGGATTATATATTCATATATGCCTCTCTTCGATTATTTATCTAAAATTAATTTACCCGTCTTAATACGGACATATATTCATATAATAATCTATAAAATAGAAAAAAAATATATAGGTAATAAAAAAAGAAAAAAGGTATAAATAGTGTTAATTCGATTGTAATAATAGTTATATGTATTTGTTTTTATGTAAACAAAAAAAAATTTTTATACTACTTGTTTAACAGGTAATGAGTTTTTACATTGATTTACAGGTTTGCCGAAGGAGAATCTTGTTTCTTAATATCTACTATTACTAGTTATTAAATATTCATATATATTTTTTTTTATATTTTAATTTTGATATAATCATATATAAATAAAAAATATATTTTATAGTTAAATAAATATTAGATATAAAATAAAAAGGTAAAGATAAATTAAAAAATCTCCCGCCCTTCGGCGGGGATTTATATTTGTTACACGGAGGATAGTTTCAATATAAATTCCAACTCCGCTGAGCCTAAAATCTCTTTTAATTATAATAACCCTGTAAAAGTTAGACTTATGGATAAATTTTAAATTCCCATGGTTATTAATAACAATCAAAATGGTAACAATATAGAACATTATTAATAATATATATATATAAATTATTATGCCCTGCGTAGCCGGGAATACTATTAAACTATGTTAATTTATGACCACCTATAGTGGGATAATGGATTTTGATTTATATACATAATTAATCCTCCTCAATTTTAGTAATTATAACAATGTTTAAATATAGATAAATGATAATTAAATTTTCGAAAAAGATAAATCATCTTTATAAAATATGATTAATTATATACCCTTTTTTGGGGGTATAAAAGTTCGCTAGATAGGTAAAAGAAAAAATAAAGTTTAGGAGATGTTATTTTCATCATTCTTAACCTTATTAGTATTTTCTACTTTTACAAGTCCTACAGTAAATAATATTGATAGTGACAATAAATTAATTCATGAAACAGAGGATAAAAATTCTAAAATTGAGCATTCAATATTAATAAATAGATTAGGTATATTAGTATTTAGTTTTGTATTAATATTATTTATTAATTCAATAAATATTATATCATTAATACCTGGATTTACTTTATTTAATAGTTGATTTAATTTTACATCTTATAATTTACCATTAATAATATTAATAATATTATTAATAATAGGTTTATTAATATATAATACAAATTTAACATCAAAAAATAAAGAATCAACATTATTATCACCTTATTTAATATTATTAGTATTAGCAAATAGTATAGGTTTATTATTATTTCCTTTAGTAAATGATTTATTAGCTTTATATATAATAGTTGAATTACAAAGTTATTCATTATATTTATTAACAGGATTACATAATAGATCATATAATGCTTCGAGAGCTTCATTATTATACTTTTTAATGGGAGGAGTAGCTTCAGCTATTATATTATTAGCTTCTTATTTTATATACTCTTTAACAGGTTCTACTAATTTATCAGATATATCAATATTTTACTCATTAGCTTCTAATAATATAGGAAATGCTTATACTTATTTTGATATATTATTAATTGCTTTATTCTTTAAAATGGGATTAGCACCATTACATCGTTGAAGTATAGCTGTATATAATTATGCTCCAACTTATATAACAGCTTATATAAGTATAGTAGCAAAAATATCAATATCATCATGAATATTTACAAATGCTATATTTTTTAATCATTATATCTTTATAATATTCTTTTATTTATCATTATTTATAGGTTCATATAAACCTTTATATCAAATAAATATAAAAACAATATTAGCATATAGTGGTTTATTAAATTTTGGATATATTTTATTATCTATAATAACATTTGATATATCATTTTATATATATATAATACAATATACATTAACACATATAATATTATTTTTAAGTATATTAGCTGCAAGTCAATATATAAGTAAACCTATATCAATATGATCACCTTTAATATATATACATCAATTAAAATTACCTAATTTAACATTAGCAGTTTGTATGATATTAGCTTTATTTTCATTAATAGGTATACCACCTTTACCAGGATTTTATGCTAAATTATATATATTAATAAGTGCTTTACAAGATAATTATATATTAGAAAGTTTAATATTAATAATTTGTAGTGTTATAGCAACTTATTATTATGCAAATATAATAAAAGTATTAATAACAAGTAGAACTATAAAAGAGAATATATCACAAGGAAATAATAATATAAATGTATCATTAGCTTATGTAATAGCTACAGCTACTATATTATTAATTAGTTCCTTTATATTCTTACCATTTATTTCGGAAGGTTTATATTTAATAACTATTTAATATGTTTACATTTTATTTATATTTAGCTCCTATTGTTGCATGTGTTTTAATTTTAATTAATTATTTAATATCTACATCTAATTCTTATATTGAAAAAGATGGTCCATTTGAATGTGGATTTACTTCATATCAACAATCTAGATCTGCATTTAGTGTTGCTTTCATTTTAGTTGCTATTTTATTCTTACCTTTTGATTTAGAAATTTCATCTATTTTACCATATGTTGTTAGTGCTTATACTAATGGTGTTTATGGTTTAAGTATCTTAATTATTTTCTTATTAACCTTAGTTATGGCCTTTGTTTATGAAATTAATTTAGGTGCTTTAAATTTAGAAAGACGTTATGAAAATAAAGTTAAAGAACTAAAAACTAAATTCATATCCCAATCATAAACCAGGCATTTATATCTATGTCCACAAAGCGGGATATTTATATATATATTCATTTATTAAAATTAGTTAAGAATCATAATATTTTTAATTTTAAATATCTTTCATTTATATCTTTTTTATTTAAGTTTTTTTTATGTTTAATTTATCCCGGCGACGCCGGGATAAATCATTTTCTTTGGAAATAATTTATCCCCCCCTTCGGGGGGGATTAATCATGGGGGAAAAGCCCCCATAATTTATCTCCAATGGAGATTAATCATTTCCTTTGGAAATAATTTATTGGGCCTTCGGCCCCATTAATCATCCCCCTCCGGGGGATAATTTATCCCCTGATTTATAGAAATTAGTATTTCATTAAAGTAATTACTTAAACTATTTTAATCTACATTAGAAAAAGTTAATAATTTCCAAATTAATGCCCGGCAATGCCGGGGAAATAATAATGATACAGCTAATATATTTGTAGATCAAATTTAATCTATATTCTCTTTTTAAAACCATAAATTTATAAATAGAAAATTTATAAATTTAATAAATTTGTTTCTAAATTTCCTATTCAATTAAATAAAGGTATAAAAGGGATAAAAAGAATAATAATCTAAATAAATATGTCTTTAGATTTATATCTTAATCTATCAGAGGTTAATGTTTCTTATTATAAAAATAGTTTTGATAATAGATTTAATCCTTATAGTAATTTTATAAGAAAATTTGTTATATATATTTTAAGGATCTTAATAAATACTTTATGTTTAAATATAATGATAATAATAAAATAACTCTATTATTATCTTACCATGAAAAAAACAGAAAATGAAATATACCCGCCCTTCGGGCGGGTAGATAAATATGAGGTATGTTATAATGCCCTTTCCACGGGTAAATTATAAGATAATAATTATCTCCCTATCTGTAAAAATGTTATTGGATTAATGTCTAATTTAATACATTCATTAAATGCTAATAATTTATTATTATGCGGAGATAAATGAATATAATACTGAAGGATTTAATGGTAAATTTTATCAGTTCATGATTGTTTTAGTATTAATATGCTCACCCTTCTAGTGAAAAAAATATCTTTTATGGAACTATCTTCATCTCTTAAATCCCCCGCCTACGGCGGCTAATAATTTACCAGATATAAATATACCTCTAGCTATAGTATGCTCTAATTTAAAATCTCCTACCCGCGAAGCGGGCATTTATCATCAATTATTATCAATTATCTATAAGATGCCCGGCGGAGCCGGGAATTATCATTTATCAGAAATATAGTCATCATACAAAGGTTTATTTATTACAATACTATCTGTATCACAATAGAATATATCTGCACCTTATAAATGTAATTTATGTATTAATGCCCGGCAATGCCGGGGAAATAGTTTCAATTTAGCTTCAGCATTAATAAATAATGTTGTTATAATAGAAGTAGCTTTTAGGTAACTACCTTGATTGATTTCTTTAATTAACCTAACATAATATGCCCGGCTCCGCCGGGAAATCATTTAGATTATGAATTGAAGATATATAAAGTCCTAAACTTAGTAAATTAAACGTTTCTTTATCTTTCAAAATCATAGTTTTATGCCCGCCTACGGCGGGGATTTAAAATTAAACCAAATCGACCTTAATTAAACCCTTGGGGGATTAATTATTTAACATCGATTTATAAAAGGATTTATCAAAACTAGTTGACATACTTTTATTTTGATACATAGTTTCAACATATACCTTAAATAAGGTATCATCTTTATCTGTATAAAATAAAGTACTTAAATTAATGAATCATAATAATACTGATTAGATTATATATTATTTATAGGTATATGAGATGATTTTATTTATTTCCCGCTTTCGGGGGCATATGTTTATATTAAAAATAAATATAGATTAACATATTTATGTCCAACAAAGCCGGATAAATAGAAAAATTTTCCCTACCTACAGTTGAGGGTTAATATAATTTAAAATTAAAATGCATTCCTATTAAATTAATAATCTACCATATCATATTATAAGTAATATTTATTTATCTTAAAATATAGTATATGCCCGGCGGAGCCGGTAAATCATTCAATCTAATTTATATGCTCATCCTAGTAGAGTGGGATATATTTTTATAAAATTTAAAGTGAAATAAATAGTATTGTATTTATATAAAATATAATAGGTATCATATTTAATGCACTGAAGGACTAGATATATATTTATATATTTCAACAGACACATGGAAGGACCAGTTATTATAATAATAACCCGCTGCTAGCAGCGGGCGGAAATATGATTATATTAAAGTATATATGGTTTATATTGAAACTAATACAATATTAATATATATATAATATGATATATATAATATATATATCAGAAAAAAAAATATAAATGCCCCGCGGAGCGGGAGAGACAAATACCGATTATAATTCATAATAATCATAAAATTTTAGGAGATTAATTATAAAATATAAGATATAGGAGTCGAATTTCTATATATAATCAATTATAAAATAAGATAAAAGATATATAATAAATGAAATATAGGTAAGGATGTATGGCTGAGAGGTTTAAAGCGTAATACTTGAGTTATTAAGACTTAACAGTCCACGTGTTCGAATCACGTTGCATCCGAATAAAATGACTATGGCGAAATTGGTAAACGCGATTAGTTTAGGTCTAATTTTTTTAAGGGTTCAATTCCCTTTAGTCATATTAATGATTATAATTAAATAATTTAACAAACTTATGACTTTTATATATTTCTTTATATCATCTTTTACAACATTAAGTTCAAGATTATTCAATCAATTATCTAAACATATAATTTTAATAGCTAGTGGTTTATTAGCTATACCAACATTATATGATTGATCAGAAATAAATGTTTATTATACTACAGATGGAATTGCAGATGTTTTAATTTTATTAACAGCATATCTTATACCTTTATCAATAATTTCAAATTGAAATAATATACGTAGTACTTTATTTTTTGAATTAGTATTAAATTTAGGTATAATATTATTAATTAATTTTATGTGTCAAGATATGACTTCTTTCTATATTTATTTTGAAGCATCTTTAGCACCTTTATTTATTATGATAGGTTTATATGGTGCTGCTAATAAAGATAAAGCTGCTGATTATATATTAATTTATACTTTATTTTCATCTTTATTTATGTTATTAGCAATTGCTATATATGAAATTTTATTAGATAATACAGATTATCAAGCAACTAGTTTATTAGTTTTATCTATTGATTTACAATGTATATTATTCTTAGCTATATCGATAGGTATAGCAGTTAAAACACCTTTAGCTCCAGTTCATACTTGATTACCTGTAGTTCATTCAGAATCACCATTAGCAGGTTCTATATTATTAGCTGGAGTTATATTAAAATTAGCTGTTTATGCTATTATTAGATTAATTTTACCTACATTATCTGATGCTGCAGTTTTATATACTCCATTAGTTTATGTTTTATGTGTAATAACTATTATATATACATCTATTATAACTTTAAGACAAACAGATTTAAAAGTTATAATTGCTTATAGTTCTATTAGTCTATTTGGCTCTTTAAAAAATTACTTATGTAATTTATATTTTTTAATGCAACAAACTAAATGCAGAAAGTTTAAAGATCATTTTATTTAGGTACTAATACAATAAGTAATAAATGCCCGGGAAAAATTTTTTTATCATATCATTATATGTTTTATAACTTTTCTTTGATAATATCCCGTCTAAAATTAGTATTAGTAAAAATCTTAAATAATAAAGATCCCCGAATAATTTAAATAATCCGCAGATAATTAAATTAAATTTATTTTCAAATTTAAGAATAAATATCTCAGAGACCATATGTTTGTTATTTAATATTATTATAAATTTATGCCCGCCGTAGGCGGGATTTTCTTCATTTCAACAAGCCATAGTTTGTTATCATCTTTTATGTCAACATTTTTTTTTTATAAAATCAATGCCCGGCTCCGCCGGGAAACTCTTCTTTAACTTAAAAAAATATTTTTACTATAGATTATATTCTTTAAATAATAAACAAAAAGATATTGTAACTCAAATTTTTAATGAATGATTAGCTGGTTTAATTGATGGTGATGGATATTTATCACATCATAAAGTAAACGATTTAACATCTTTAATTATAACATTTGATTTAAAAGATCATAGAACTGCTCAAATTATTTAACAACATTTAAGTGGAAAATGCCCCGTCTACGGCGGAAAAAATTTAATGACAAATAAAATGCGATTAGATATTATTTACATTCTAAATATCAAATCCCGCCTACGGCGGGATAAATTTCCCGGCTCTGCCGGGCATTAATCGTATTAATGGAATATAAGAACACAAAATAGAATAGAACAATTAAAAAGAGTCTATAAAAATTATGATGTACCTTATATTGAACCAATTAAATTAATATATAATAATATTGATTAAGTAGATTTTTGATGCAGATGGGTCTATATTTATTAATAAAGCAAATAATAGATTAATGTTATCTATAACTCAAAAAATAGAGATGTTTTAGATTTATTAGCTGAAGTATATGATGGAAAAGTATTTTCACATGATAAAACTAAAAATAGTTTTAGATTTGTTATTGATATAATTGAAAGTGTAAAAAAAATACATGATAACTATTTTAAATTTTATCTATCTAGAACTTTAAAATGATCTCGTATTGTATTAATACATAGATTTTATGAATAAAAAGAATTAAAAGTTCATAAAGCTCCTGAAAATTCTTTATAAAATAAAATATGAGTTGATTTTTTTTGAAAAATGGAATAAAAAATAAAAATAGATAGAAATGATATTATTCCCCGCGGAGCGGGGATACCCGTCGTAGGCCGGGCATTATAAAATAATGTTATACAAAAAAATAATATTAAGTAAAGAGATGGTCCACAATATTTAACCCCCAACGGGTTTATAATATTAGCACATGGCTGTTTGTATATTAGGTATATTATCTAATTCATTAACTGGTATATCAGGTAGTTTAATATTATCATTAGCTCATGGTTTTGTATCTCCAGGATTATTCATAATAGTTGGAGGTATATTATATGATAGATATCATAATAGATTAATATATTATTTCCAAGGTTTATTAACATATATGCCATGATTAGCTGTATATTTAATAATATTAAGTTTCTGTAATACTGGTACTCCTTTATCTTTAAACTTTATTGGAGAAATGTTATCTTTAACAGGTGCTATTAATAGAGCTCCTATTTTAGGTGCTTTAGCTGCATTATCTGTTCTTTTATCTGCTTCATATCAAATGAAAATAACTAATAGATTAACTGGTGGTATTAAAACTCCTTATATCTCTTTAACTGCTGATTGTACTTATAGAGAAAGTTTCTTAATGTGAGCTTTAATTATCCCTACTATTTTCTTCGGTTTTTTCCCTAACTCTATTTTAAATATGATATGAGAAGGAACTAACTTAATTTATAAAATATAGAAGCTTAAAATTCTTATTATTTCATAATTTTATAATAATTATTCCCCCTTTCGGGGATTCATCATAGGGGCCGAAGGCCCCTATTATTTATTCTCTTAGAGAGATTATATATTCATATATTATAACCTTCCCCCCCGAAGCGGGGCATTTGGTTAAAAATATATGCCGCCTTTGGTGGGATAAAAAAAAATGAGGAAATAAAAGAAAGGAAAAAAATTTATATAGGAGAGATGTTTTTAAAAGAAGATAAAATTTGAGTCCACTATGTGGAAAAAGAGATGAGTCGTAGACTAATTGGCAAGTCACCTAGATTTGAGCTAGGTCTATATATGTTCGAATCATGTCGACTCAGTAAGCATTGGTAGCTTAAAGGTAAAGCCTTATAATGTCACTATAAGAGATGTCAGTTCGAATCTGATGCGATGCGAAGTAATAAAAAAGGATAGCTCGGTATTGGTAAACTAATCTACTTGCTACGTAGTTGCTTTTTAGCTATCAGCGTTCGATTCGCTGGCTATCCGTTATATACCACCAAAGACAAGATATTTATTTTTTATTTATCTATCTTTAAATAAAATCCCCACAACTTTGCATAATATAACTCTTTAGAGGTTATATTTAATCTTTAAAAGATAGATACACCCATTTATGAGATAATGAATTTTACAGGTTTATCTCCGAAGGAAATGAAAACCCACCTACTACGGGTGGATATATATCTCTTTTTTTCCGCCAAAGGGCGGTATTAACCTGGCGTTCTGGGATTATATGTCCCGCTTCCCAAGGATTTATAAGTTTCATATATTTCACATTCCTAAGGTATTATATTTATGTCTCGTAAAGTGGGATAAATAGTTTTATATACCCCATGGAGCGGGATTCTATAATTTATATGCCGCCTATGGTGAATTATAAATAAACATATACCCGCCGTAGGCGGGTATTATATTAAGATTATATTAATAATGACATATAGCACAATGGTTAGTGTATATTATTACGGATATTATTATGTAAGTTCGATTCTTACTATGTCATAGGTAAGCAGTATAATGTAATTGGTAACATATAAAGCTCATGCCTTTATTATGGTAGTTCAAATCTATCTACTGCATAAAAAAAATGAATTATAGCTCAATGGTAGAGCAGTCCACTCATAATGGATGTATCTCAGTTCAATTCTGAGTAATTTAATTAAAATAAAAAAAAATTAGAGAACATGATGTTGGTTCAGATCTAATGCTATGTAGAGACATAACACATGCAAGTTATAAAAAAAATAGCGTTAAGGTGAGTGATATAAGATAAAGAAAATATCTTATTCAGATGTAGGTAATAGATAAAAATCTAGCCATGGAACTGGAGCCGGCGATAAGCGTCACAACGGCCACATTGATATTAATCAACTCTTATATAGAGCAGCAGTGGGGAATCTTTGACAATGGTCTAACGACTGATCAAGTTATCTACGAGAAGGATATTAAATATAAAATATGCCACTTTTAGTGGAATAAAAAAAATAATAAAAGATTAACTATAAACTTCTAAATAATAGTAATAATGATACTAATTATGAAAGAGTCCTAACTAAGATATGTGCCAGCAGCTGCGGTGTGCGACAAGAGGCTATTCTTTACAATTCGAAATCATTTATGATATTTCGACATTATACGTAACATATATGTACCTATCTACACATGCGTTGGGAGTAATCCTGGGGTGTGAAGCTGTAGAGAAAATGTAACCAAAGACTATTATCACGTGGTTAAGGAGCTAGGTAAGTTTACTATGGTTAGCGAAAGCCAACTACTCGACGAGATCTCTTTAGGCTGAACCTTCAACTGTGATTGAAAAATGGAAGGATTGTCAGGAGCTTAGATAGAATCATCGCATGTCTATCTTGTTACAGGCGTTAAAACTGACAGGGATAAAGAGTAGAACCTAAGGTAAATGTAAGTGTAAAGAATGGAACTTGGTAAGCCTCATATTCACTATTAACAAGGTAACTTGTTAATAGAGGTTATTTATAAAATATAGTTTCGCAGGCTATATGGAAATAATAATATCGAATAGGTGGTAGAAGACTTCTTAAAAAGCGAATGCAATAATGTAATGTTATTGATAGGTTATATAACTAACCTGAAAGGGTGCTGACTTAAGAAATGGGTGTTATAACTGTTATTTTTTGAAGAACGAACGCTTGAGACGTTTGATTGATACCCGGAAATCGAATAAGGGAATAATATCAATATTTGAATTTGTATTTTAGGGGCTAATTAGCTTTGCGATATGAGAAACTTTAACTATTTTTTTCAATGTCATGGATTCGATCGTGATAAATTTATAAATAATATAAAAGTTCTTCAATTGCAAATAGCAGAAGCAGCAAACATTAAGGATAATGATAAAATTACTTTATTACAAAAAGAAATAACCTCATCCAAAGAGGCATGTCTATTAGCTATAAATAATGTATTATCTAATAAAGGTGCAAAAACACCCGGAGTAGATGGTATAAAAGCTGATGAAAAATTAAACTTATCTAATCTATTAGATGAGTTAATGGATCATGAGAATTATATAGCTAAACCTGTAAGAAGAATTTATATTTCTAAAACTAATGGAAAGAAAAGACCTTTAGGTATTCCTACAATTAAAGATAGATGTATGCAAGATTTATATCGTATGGCATTACTGCCATTAGCTGAAAGAAATGCCGACTATAATTCATTTGGATTTAGGCCTGGTAAATCACAGCACGATGCAATAACAGCAGCAGTTTATGCTTTATTTGCGGTCGGAAATGATCAAAATAAGTATTATCCTAGATATGTCTTGGAGGCGGACCTAAAAGGGTTTTTCGATAATATCGACCAAGATTGAATCATGAATAATATACCATTAGATAAAAAAATATTAAAACAATTTTTAAAGGCAGGTTTTATGGAAGCTAATGATATCAAAATACAAAAAACTGATCTTGGAGTCCCACAAGGTGGAATTATCTCTCCGATGATTTCAAATATGGTTTTAGATGGTCTTCATGATCATATAAAAAAAAGACTAAGAGAAAAGAAAGTATTAGGTCAAGTCATTGGTAATGTAAAATTTGCTAGATATGCGGATGATTTTATAGTATCTTATCCTTATGATTGATTAACAATTATAATAAAGGATGCTATAAATGAATTCTGTAAACCTCGTGGAATTTCTTTAAATGAAGAAAAAACTAAAGTTACTGATACCACTACTTCAATAGATGATATCAAATTTTTAGGAGTCAACATTATGCGGGCTCATAAAAATGTTTACGATAAAAGACCGAAAGAATCGGTACGTAATTCAGAACTTTATATCTTATCAAAACCTCAAAAAAGTAAGATGAGAGATCTAATTGTTAGAGTTAAAAATAATTTAAAGAAAAATCATCACCTTGAGTTGAAAGATATTATTTCTATTTTAAATCCAATACTTAGGGGTTGAGCTAAATACTATGCTATAACGAATGCTTCACAAGAGTTTAGATCAAGTAATTTGAAAGGAAGTAATCTGATGATTAGGTAAGAAGTATAAATTAAAGTCTATTAGTAAGATAACAAGTAGATATTGCCTAAAAACAAAGTCTCATCTTTCTAATACTACAATAGGTTATATGGATAAGGATAAACCAGTCTATTTATACGAATTAAACAAGGTAACTTGAATTCGTAAACATAAAATAAATAGAACAAATCCTTTTGCACCTAAGAGGTGATTTATAGTGAAAAAGTAAATTATCATTATCTAAAATAAGTAGTAGCTAATATTTATTTGATTATAAAAAAATAATAAGGCCTGAGCCGTATGCGGTGAAAGTCGCACGTACGGTTCTAAGGGGGGGAAAGCTCGTGAGGGCCTACCTATCCTGATTAGACATAGAGGGCAAGCATTGATCAGAATGGCTTAAAGGATCTGTAGAACGTATTTTTATAATAAAAATATAGAATAATAACTCATAAAGAGAAAGGGTAATAAGAATTAAAGTTAGAGGGATAAAATACGACGAAAACATTAAGACTATAAAGAGATTACTCTAAATTATTGACGTTGTGAGATGAAGGCTACGGTAGCGACATGGATTCGATACCCATTTAGTCGTAGCAGTTAACTATGAGTACAATAAAAGAAAAATGAAAATGAATAGTACTCCGCCTGACTAGTACGCTCGCAAGGGTGAAATACAAGACATTAGACGGTTGTAGTCCCAAGCAGTGGAACATGTCATTTAATTGGATGATCCTCCAAGAACCTTACCATCTCTTGAATTTTTAACAGGCGTTACATCGTTGTCGTCAGTTCATGCCGTGAGGTTTAATATTAAGTTATTGAATGAACGTAACCCTTTTCTTTTAAGATAAGTATAATTGTAAAATTATAGGAAGTAGAGGTAGAAGACTAATCATGATGACCCTAATGAGATGGGCTATCGACGTGTTACAATATTAATAACAATTATATTAACTTTATTAGTTAAGATATATATATACTTTGTATATTTATTAAATATTAAGAATAAGACATAGTTTCATTTATGAATTGTAATCTGAAATTCGGTTACATAAAGGAGGAATTGCTAGTAATCGTAAACTAGAGAGTTACGGTGAAATTTTTTGCTACTTCGTACTAACCACTCATCAACAGCAAGAAATTTTAATTTTACTTATTGAGTTTTTATTAAAAGGACTTGCTGTAAGTTGAAATACGGTTCGGTTAGGGGAACCTGATCGGGATTTATTTATTTATTCATCTATTTTTTTTCTTCCTTTCTTTAAGGTAAGATTTATAGTCTATATCTCAATGGTAGAGAGATCGATTGATAATCGATAAATATGAGTTCGATTCTCATTAGACTAATTTTATATCTATAAGTATATATCCCACTACAAGAAGAATTTTTTAGGTTTGTTATACTTATAAGGTATAATTATACCACCCTTATTAACTCCCCCCCCTTTCTTCGGTAAGGATTAAATAGGCGTATCTTAAACTTATGCCTCATTCAAGGGAATATATTATTCACATAATCCCGCTACGCGGGATATATCTTTTATACTATATCATATAAAAAATATCAAAGGAGAATATATATACATAGGTATAATTATTTTGATCTAAAAAAGATAAGGTCCCTATATAAAATAAACTATTTTATGTTTAATAGTTCTTAAAAGGTAATTAATCCCGGCGACGCCGGGATTTATCATAGGGGTCTTTTGTAGCTAATTTAGAATTAAAAAGCGGTTATGATGAAATGGTAGACATAAAACACTTAAAATGTTTGGATTAATATCGTGTAGGTTCGACTCCTACTAACCGTAAAATAAGTGATAAAATAAATAAATGGACTCTATATGGTGATATAACAAAGAGGTATCCTAGGTTCCCTAATCTCTGGTTTATAACTAGGATTTAAAAGGGGAGATTCTAATGTTGGTAATTAGAGCTAAATTGTAACTTTAGTGCCGTAGTGCTGCGACTGTTCGATTCAGTCTCTCCTCAATAAGATAACTATAGTTCAAAGGTAGAACAATTGTATGTGGCGCAATTTATCTGAGTTCAATTCTCAGTAGTTATCCTTTGCTTAGGTAGTTCAATGGTTAGAACAGACGCCTCATATGCGTCTAATATAGGTTCAATTCCTTTCTTAAGCTTATGTCGTATAAGCTAACCAGGCATAGCGTCCGTTTTGTAATCGGAAGGTGTGGGGTTCGATTCCTCAATACGATAAAATTTTTAAATCCTTTATACTCAAGATATAAAAATATGGGTTGTTTTTTTTAATAAATGACAAATATTTCCATTTAGGATATTTAAGACTATATGATCTAATTGGTTATGATAATACTACTTCACAGTATTTATATGGGTTCGAGTCCCATTGTGGTTATTTCTTTTATGTGACAATAAGTTAATTTGGTTAAACTATGGTACTTCCAATACTATTATACGTGTTCGAGTCACGTTTGTCATAAAATACTTTTATAGATATATAATTCCTCATGCCCGAAGGCATATTACCTATTATATCTTAAACTCTATATTTAGAATGGAGGGGTAAAAATTATATACCCTATAAGGTAGGTTTATAAAAATTGAACTATATAGTGGGCCTTTGGCTCCCTATATATAAGAACATTGTTATTCATGGTTGGATAGACTGATTGCAAATTAGTTCTTTTAGGGTTCAATTCCCTCAATGTTCTTTTTGATTTCAAGTTATAAATAATACTTTGATTTATTTAATAAAAGAAAAATAGTTATATATATATAACTATATGATTTAAATTTTACTTAATCTTGATTAATCTAACAGATTGTTGCGTAATTGGTAACGTATCTACATTGGGTGTAGGGCTATGGGGGTTCAAGTCCCTTCAATCTGAAGATTTATATTTTAACATATTGCAGCAAAGCGGCAATAACCCTTATGGGGGATTATTTATAATTAGCATATATGTTGATTATACCCGGTTTATAGGGTAAATAAGTTAATAATATCGGTATTGCCGAGATTATCAATTCCCCCTTTGGGTTAATTATCTTTTTAATTAAAAAAAAAATGCCACAATTAGTTCCTTTTTATTTTTTACATTTATTAACTTTTGGAATTTTAATTTTAACTATATTAATATTTATTACTTCTAAATATTTATTACCTAATATATTAAGATTATTAATAGCAAGAATTTTAATAATAAAATTATAGATAAAAAAATATACCCAATAGGTATATCATCCACCCTTTGGGGCGGATATTTATTAACCAATACTTAAAATCATACCTTAATTAAACCACCTTCTAAAAAGTGGAAATACCCTTGGATTTAAGTATATACCCGTAAACGAGGATTTTAATATACTATAATATAGGGTAATTAAGGGTTAGTTTGATTTGCTTAGACCTTAAATTATATAAATATATAAGTACCTCTGCCAAAAGTGGGAGGGGATATATAGTATATTTATTAAGGAAAATAAAAAAAAGATATGTTTTTTTCACCTTTAGATCAATTTGAAATAAAACCTTTATTAACAATAAATAATATAATAACATTAAGTATATCAAATTATGTAATATACTTATTAATAGTAGCATTAATAATATATGGATATAATATATTGTTAAATAAAACATATTTAGGATGAAATAGATGAGGTATAGCTATATTAGCAATATATGATACAATATTAAATATGGTAAAAAGTCAAGTAGGTTCACGTGGAGGAATTTATTTCCCATTAATATTTACTTTATTTAATTTCATATTAATAGCTAATGTAGTATCTATGATACCTTATTCATTTGCAATATCAGCTCAAATTGTAGCTATTATATCATTAAGTTTAACATTATGATTAGGATTAACAATAATAGGTTTTGCTAATCATGGTTTAGGTTTCTTTTCATTATTTGTTCCAACAGGAACCCCATTAGCTTTAGTACCAGTTTTAGTTTTAATAGAAACTTTATCTTATAGTTCTAAAGCTATATCTTTAGGATTACGTTTATCAGCAAACATAAAATAATGTGTTTAAAAACCAAACTCCGGGGAAGCCCTAAAGCTTTAATAACCAAAGTATTTAAGGAAACTTTTATACCGGCTTGATTAATGACTCAAGGTATGGTAATATCATTAAAGATATATAAAATACCCTCGATAAAAAACATACATATTTTTTTTATTGATAATATTTTTATGCCCCTATACGGGGAAATGGGTGATCGCGGATCTAAATCATAAATAGACCCCGGTGCAAAGCACCGGGAGTAAAGATTTTATTTATGTAAAAGAGCAACGAGTAGATGGTTTTTTAATATATAATATCTTAAATCTCACTTTTGAGGTAATGTTATATATATATTATAAGGTGTACTCTAATCGCCAGGAAACTGGTTCTTAAGCCAAAAAGCTAAAAAAGTAAGTAATTTAAGATTAAAGAATAAAACTCTTATATACCCGTTTTTGGCGAGTAAAAGAGTAAAAATACCCCGCGAAGCGGGGTAAGATTCCGTATGGGATCTTGGGCTGCTTAGCTGCCTTTTTATGTCCTTTTGATTGTCTGGACATTTATTAATGTTAATTTTAGGTTCATTAATTTTAAATTTAATGAGTTCATCAATATTAGGTTTTGTTAGTGGATTTATTCCTATGGCTGGTGTTATAGCTATTACTATCTTAGAATTTGCTATAGCTATGATACAAGCTTATGTTTTCTGTATTTTATTTAGTGGTTATTTAAAAGACGCTATTTACTTACATTAGATTCTTCTGACTTAGTCAGAAAGATTAATCCAAAATTTATTTTAGATATTCGACATTTTGTGTTTATATATCATTTTGATATTTTATCTTCCTTATTTTGTGATTATTCCCACAATTTAAATATATCCCATTTTTTACCCACTTCGTGGTAATATATAAAAAGGGTATATTTCATATATTCATATATATTTTTTTTTAGATATAAACCTAAAATTATAATCTTAAAGGGTTATAAACCTAAGAGGAACAATTTAAAAACAATTAACTAAACAAAATTAACTAAATAATTTAGTCATTATAACCTAAGTAAAATAAAACAAAAGAAACGGAAATATAATATGTATTAACTGAAAAATAAGTAACTCAACAAGAAAAAGAAACGTTATATAAATAAGAAAGCATATTACTAAATAGTTAAAATACTTTTTATTTTTATAGGGTATTTCCCGGGCATATATAAATCTTTTATGTTCTTAATTAACCCTATAAGGGATATTTAAAACCTCCATTGTGTAATAGGTGATATTTACTTTTATTATCTATTATCTCATTGGGAATCGAACCCAAATAATTACTTTAGAAGAGTAATGTTCTAACCATTGAACTATAAGACAGAAATCACCTATAAAATATATATATGAATATTTATCTAAAAGATATAATATCCTCCCGCTTTGCGGGAGAATATTTATAGGGTCCCCCTATATAATATCCATATTTATCTAAAAGATATAATATCGAATAATAATAAGGGGTCCTATTAGGTTTTCTGTAAGAAAATCTTTTAGATATAAATATATATATGAAATATCTCTTGAATAGATTTAGCCGATATTATATAATATAATTAGCACCTAAATGAATTTGAGCGTCTAATATATATATTAAAGAAGGTAAGAATATAGCAAAACCAAATAATAGAGGTAAGAATATAATTCAACACATATTAATTAATTTATCATATCTAACTCTAGGTAAAGTAGCTCTAACTCAAATATAAGTAAATGCAAATACATTAGCTTTTAAACCTAAAATAATACCAGTACCACCACCAAAGAATAATATAACAGTTAATGTAGATAAGAATAAGATAGATGCATATTCAGATAAAAAGAATAAAACAAAAATAGAAGAAGAATATTCAGTCATATGACCTGAAACTAATTCTGATTCAGCTTCAACATTATCAAAAGGAGGTCTAGCACATTCTGCTACACAACCTATAAATCATATTATAGATAAAGGTAATAAAGGTATAAATAATCAAATAGATGATTGTAATTCTACATATCTAGATAAATTCATACTCCCTGCAAATAATATACATAATAAAACTATAGTAGTTAATACTAACTCATAACTAATTAATTGAGCTGTTGAACGTATAGATCCTAATAATGAATATTTACTATTAGCTGATCATCCAGCTAATAAAGTTCCAAATACTCCTACACTACTTATTGCTAATGTTAATATTAATCCATAATTATGATCTGTTATAGTTATACCTGGTCCAAATGGTATCACTGATCAACATAATAATGCAGATATTAATGATATAATTGGACTTATAAATAAAATTAATTTATCTGCATGTGTAGGTATTATTATTTCTTTTAATAATAATTTTGCAGCATCTGCTATTGCCATTAAAATTCCATAATATCCAACGGAATTTGGCCCCACACGACGTTGCATATAACCTAATGTTTTACGCTCAGCTACTGTTAAAAAAGCTACAGCTAATAACACTGATACAAACATTAATAATAATTCTAAAAATTGTAACATTTATCTTGTAATAGCTATAGCCCCTACAACAGATAATATTAATATTAAACCAGTAATTATTAACAATATAGCATATTCAGTATAGAATTGATTTCCTACTACTATTAATTCATTAACTGTATCATTAAATTCCATTATTATACCATTATAATTATAAGTTAAATCTAAAGGTATAAAACATACACATAATAAAGTTATTATTAATGGTGATACATTTCCTTGAGGTATATAATCTATTTTTAATAAAGATAATATAAATAAAAATAATATAGCAATTGCTCCTACATATATTAATATATATAAAATCCCCATTAACATAAAATCTTGATTATATAAAGATATAGCTGTACTTACAAATAATATTATTAATCATAATATACTTTGTACTGGTGATAATAATCCCATAGCTAATAAACTGGATAATCCACTTATTATATTCATTTTTTTTTATTTATTTTTAAAATTCAATGAGATAGTCTTACCAAAAGGCAAACTTGTATCGTCATTTTATAATATATACATTTTACGTTCATATTTGGAATTGAACCAAAATCGATGTATTAACAGTACATTGCTTTACCTTTAAGCTATATAAACTTACCTTAAAATAATGAAGCATAAAAAAGAGTTAAATTATCCATAAATTTTTAAAAATCCCACCAAAGGCGGGCATATAACTATCATTTTTTGTTATATAGATTATTTAATCATTTATATATAGATAATAACTCAACCCAAAATTATATATATCTCCCGGTCTACGGTCGGACATATTTTACAATTAAATCATCGGATGTTTAAGAAAGGGGGATTAATTATATTTTAAATTTTTCGAAGACTTTCTACATCTTCTTCCCCTACTCTTAATAATTATACTCTTATTAATACTAATTTAGATTTTAAAGATTTAAATACTATGGCATAGAGCTGGAATTAGTGATTCAGAAATGAGTTTTAACGATAAATAATATAAAATTGAACTATCATAAGGATTATTTATATGAATATATAAGCCCGCAAAGCGGAATAAGTATTAAACCTGGGTGGGTAAAATAACCATAAAATAAGAAAATGAATTATACCTGGGAAAATAAAAGAAAAATTATTTAAATCGAAGTATGGGTGATTGACTTCCTCATATAAATATTATCATATATATAAAATATGGCTATTGAATAACCTTTAATATATGATAAAAATGTTTACTAAATACGGGATAAAAATTATTCAGCTTCAGATAATCATTCTATAAATTCATTAATAGGTACACATTCTATTTTTATAGGCATTAAAGAGTGGTTAACTCCACATAATTCACTACATTGACCATAATAAACACCAGTTCTTTGAATTAAAGCACTAACTTGGTTTAAACGACCAGGAGTAGCATCTATTTTAATACCTAAAGAAGGTACAGCAAAAGAGTGTAAAACATCATTAGCAGTAACAATAAATCTAACATGAGTATCAACAGGTAAAACAATAGATGTATCAGTATCTAATAATCTTAATTGACCTTCTTCTAACATGTCTTCAGGAATTATATAAGATTCAAATTCTATTGTTTCTCCTTTTTCTGATACAAAATCTGAATATTCATATTTTCAATATCATTGTAATCCTACTACTTTTATAGTCATAGCAGGAGTTAAAACTTCATCACATAAATATAATAATATGAAACTAGGGAAAGCTATTAATAATAAAATAACAGCAGGGAATATAGTTCATATAATTTCTAATGTTTGACCATGTTTTAAATATTTATAAGCAAACTTATTATTCTTAAAATCTACTATTACTATATATAATATGTATGATACTAAACCTAATATTAATGCTAAATAAAACATTATATGATCATATAATTCATGTATACCTTCTTGGTTAGGTGATGCTGAATCTTGTAAACGTACACCTCATGGTGTTGGAACATCTAATCAAATCATTTATTTTTTTTTATTTTTAATAATTATTATAAATACAAATAAAAAAATATGGAATCAATCGGAATCGAACCGATATTGTTCACATGCAAAGCGAAAGATTTACCAATTAATCTATGATCCCTTATATTATATTTTAGGTATATGTTTATTTCTCATAAATATGAGATATATATTCTTAATCCCCGTAAAACAAGGTAAATATATATATATAAATTAGTATATTTGCGAATATCACAAATTAACTAATACATTATAGTCTATAATGTATAAACTTATCTGAAGGATTTAATATTTGATATGCATTCAATATGTAAACACAACATTCTTAGCTAAAATTTTATAATTAACCATAGGAATGTACCTTATTATCCTTGCGTACACTTAAGGCAACAGATAAGAAAAAAATCCATAGATGATAAAATCATTACTGACTCACGTCGTAATTAACCCATCTCAAGTAACTCCTTAGAGGACGAACAGTCCTACCCTACCTAGTTGCTGCGACCAGGAGGACGAGTCTAGACGACCAATTTGTTATCGTTAAATTTTTTATTTTAACTTCAATAATTTTCATTATTGTTCAGACTATGTCTTAAAATATTCCCAGTTTTACGGGTAATTATATGCGATATAATATAAATTTATATTGAAAAGATTTTATCATAAAATTTATTTATAAAATATAAATTAAACCTGCAAAGCAGGTAAATATTTCTAGGTATTTCTTGGTAGGTTATTGTTATATGTACTCACCTACTAGTCGTTGGACGTTTATTATCCTTTATAACCTTATTATTAAATTTTCCTTATTTGGAAAATTAATGATAAGTAATTATACATATAGATAATAATTCGCTGCAAATTATCACCCCGCGACGCGGGGATTATCTGCCCTCTCCTGGAGAGGGCAAATTATCATAGATATAAATCTTTAGACTTCTTGCAATTAAACCTATTTATACTCGACTATCATTATTAATCGAGGTGGCAAACACCGCTGACGATATCAACTCTCACGCGGTATTACCCTGTTCAATTTTGTTATCGTTGTTTTTTTTATTACAACTTCTATATATCACTATATAGTTCAGACTATGTCTTTACCTTCCCGCGAAGCGGGCATTTATCTCCCAGATAAATCAATCCCTGCGAAGCAGGGATTGATTTACAAATAATTCTAAGAAATTATTTATTATCTATAACTTATATATTTAAGTATCTTCGGTATATTATACCGAAGAAATAACTTTACTTATTAAAAATATTAGGTAACTTATATCTAAACATATCTATTACATAAGGATTAATTAAATGGAATAAAATATTTTATAATCTTTACTAGATATATAAATAATAGGTTTTTTCTTATTATAAGCAATAAAAGTATTTTAATTATATGGACCCATATGATTAATCCCTAAGGAGGGATTAATTATATTTAGTATTTTAAATACTAATGGGGATTAAATCTTTTTTCATGATAAAATTTTTCATCTCTTTTCTTAAATATGCCCGGCCTACGGCCGGGATTTGTAAATGTAGTTATAAAATTACCCAAAAAGGGGTGATGATAAATCACCTTTGGTGATTAATTATAGATAATCTATCTAATGCCCGCTTCGCGGGGAGGTATTGGGCTCTCGTGGTAATATTATTGTTAGTTTACTCAATTACTAGTCGTTGAACGTTCATATATCTTATAAAAAACTTACCCACCGTAGGTGGGCATATATGCTTCGCTACAAATTGTCTTTATATAGATAAAGAGTTTTTTGTAATTCACCCAATTTATATACCCTTATTAAAGGGTTATCTCACTATCGCGGAGATAATATATATTTCTATATAAAGGAACTAACATTTAATCCCTAGCGTAACTTTAATCCGTTATCGACATCCATACCATTTGTTTATGCCTGTTCACTACACTCTACGTAAGTACTAATTCCACTTGTTAGTGTTATTATCATCGCACAATTATGTTGTTATCCTTACTTATAATCTTACAGAATTTTTCTGTTTTATTCTATTTACCATATAGAATTATTGTACGTAATTTTCTATTAAATAAAAAATTTAATTAAACATTAAGTCTTGATAATTCAAGATCATTGTTATTAGACACATCAGATGCTTTCGCTGATGTCGACGCCCCATCGAAACTAACCTCTTTACTCTTTCTTAAATAAGTAAAACTTTAGTCATTAGTATAACTAATAACCCTGTATTACAGGGTAACTTGATATTATCAAGTTTTGACTATATTAATTAGATTCTTTTTTTATTTATATAGGTATCTCATTTTGTTTAAATTATAAATATAACCTAATCTACTGAAATAAATAAAAAAAGGCTAATCATAACTAAGTTATGATTAATAATCAAAATAAAGATATAGTAAAGCTGCATAGGGTCTTTTTGTCAACCTACGGATATACGGCATCTTCCAATTCTGATTAACTTAAGTAGGTTTGACCTACAAAGGTTTCTTACTTATGTACTAATAAGTTATATCAACATAATTGATATATCTTTCACCTTTATATAATAAATATATACCTTCCACCCAAAGGTGGGAGATTTTTATACCATTTTTATGATATCCCGCCAAAGGCGGCATATTATATTACAGAATCCGACTGTACATTTAGACAGACATTTCAGTCTAACCTCGGTGAACCAGTCTGTAGCGACATATACAACTGCCGACGGTCTTTAACTAAGATATCATTGACCGTTTTCACCTTTTTATTTATAGTGATTAAATTACATTTTGCCTTATGTAATCTATCCTCAATTTGAGGAATAAGTATTATTCGATTGTATTCTTACTACTATATAAATATATAGTATGAATTTATTTATGCCCGGCGTAGCCGGGAAATTCATTAATACTCATCTATCTTTTAAGATATTTAATATTTCCACCATTGGCGAACATTAAAACTATAAAGTTGGATTCTCACCAACCCGGCGTATAATATAAAATTTATATTATAGTACTAATTTTCACCGCAATTGCTATTTCACTGAGTCTACTTTGGATACAGTTATCGCATCGTATATTCATTCATGCAGGACGTCAATTATACGTCAATGAATTTCGCTACCTTCGGATCCTCAGAATAAGACCGCCGTTTATCAGTCTTTTATATAATTATCTTAATAATAATAATATTTATTAAACTAACACCGGGCAGATATCACTTATTATACTTACTATTACTAGTATGCAATAAGCTATGTTTTTGGTAAACAGTCGCACGATTTATTTTGCCGAGTTCATTCAAAGTAGTTATCCCATTCCCTTGTTATCATACCTGTGTCGGTCTACAGTACGGTTCATTTTTATTTTCTTGTTCTTTCACCCATTAATTATATATTTCTATATTAATCTTAGAGACCGTTCGTTTATAGTAAAACCTTATGAATAAGGGGATAATCTTATATTATCTATCGTTACTCAAGCCAGCAATCTCTTTATAATTATCCATTATATATTCTGCTACCATATAATCTTTTTGATTATATCTATAATACTGTTATTAATTTAGACCCGATATATTTTCTCTATTATTAATAAATATATATATTTATATATATATATATATAAAATTAGTGCATTGTTACATGTTCATTAAAAGTTGATTATTGTCAAACCCACTTACTAATTGTCTATAATTTAATTCCCCGTATATTATTTCTTTAGTTTAACTAAAGATAAAATAATGTAAAATCAATATGATTTTAACTTTTATAAATCTACTAAAGGTAGATATAAAAGTAGGATAGATTTTGTTCACTTAATTAATATTTGGGACATTCATTTAATAGTCTAGGTTGTTTCCTTCTCGACCTACTACCTTATCGCAATAAGTCTGACTCCTTATATTACATTATTAACTGATTCCGAGGTTTAAATATTTTGATAAAATTATATTCTAATTCCCCAAAGGTATTTAAGTGCTGTACCAGTTTAAATGCCTGCAAAGCAGGGATATAAAGGCTATACTAAAATATATTTCGCAGAAAACCAGCTATCTGCAAACCAGATTTGTCTGTCACAGCTACACACACCTCTTTAGAAATTATTGCTACAATTACCTATTGAGTCATATATAAACCTTTTAAGATTTTATATACACTTGGACATGTGTAGATCGTTTGCTTTCGGGCCTATATACTTTAATTTATATCTATTTATATATAATTAAAAATTTCACTAAAATATATAACTCACTGGCCCATTATACAAGAGGTACACCATTCTATAATTGCTCTTTATTATTCTATTTACTTACTTTCCCTTGCGGTACTTTAATCTAAAATTTAATTTTATTTCTTAGTAGTTGGAAACTACTATATTCTTACCTCTTGGTAATACTTTAAGATTTTAATATTTTCACTCACCGTTACTAATATTATCCCTGTTGGTTATTTAACAAGTTACTCAGATGTTTCATTCCACTTGTTTTATTTTTTATCATTTTCATGATTATGATTGATTACTGTTATTTACAGTTCCTCCCTAAGAAGGTACATCTTTATATCATTTTTTAAATTTTGATTCGTAATCCTTAAAATAATATTAATTACATATACCATTTTTCAATATATCACCTATATTTTATATATACCTTTTAACTTTTTTAAATTTTCTTAAAATATTTCCCGCAAGAAAGGCGGGCATACCTTCTCTTACCTCACCATTAGATATCCAAAACCCCCTTTCTTGAGGTAATAATTTATCCCCCCCGAAGGGGGGGATTAATCATGGGGGCAATGCCCCCATAATTTAGGGGGGGCGAAGCCCCCACTTAATCATCCCCCTCCGGGGGATAATTTATCCTATTAATCATCTTTTTATAAAAAGATAATTTATCTCCAAAAGAGATTAATCATGGGAGCAATGCTCCCATAATTTATTGGGCCTTCGGCCCTATTAATCATCCCCCGGAGGGGGATAATTTATCTATAAAAGATGAATCATTTTCTTTGGAAATAATTTATCCCCCCCCCCCCTTCGGGGGGATTAATCATCCCCTTCGGGGATAATTTATTCCGGCGTCGCCGGAATTAATCATAGGGGCCGTAGGCCCCTATAATTTATTAGGTTTTTTTTGAGACATTTTATCTTTATATATTTTATACCTATCTTGCGAAGCGGGTTTAATTCCTCGCAGGGTTAAGTTAAAATTAGTCTAATAAGGGATATATGAATATATAAGTTAAAACTAAAATAAGACTTATCTAATATTAGCCTTATATTACTTTTAAGGTAAATCCTATAAAATTAATAAGGGTCTAAATTCTATATATTTTCCTGTTATTAGAACGGATATATATGAGTATGATTATATATTCTTACTCATATATATAATTTAAACTAGATGTAAATAAATATTCCCGGGGAAAATATATAGTTTTAAAAGGAATATATGTTCCACTAAAGGGGAAAATAATTGTTTTTTAAGGAAGAATATTTATTATTAATATTATAATTATATTAATAATTATAATGAAAGGTATATTTAGAATTAATCTACTAATACCTGTACTTCCAAGAACTTTTAATAAACCATTATCAGTTAACTCATTTAAATAACCCCCAAAAATTAATACAGGTCTAATAATTAAATTATTTAATAATTGGTCAAAATAAATACGTTGATTTAAGTAATTATAAATAGATGATTTATTTATTTTATACATAAATTCGTAAATATATATTAAAGATAAAGATAAAGATAAACCTAAGATCATAGGTAAATATTTGAAAATAGTAGGGATAGTAAATTCTGTTTCAATAAATGTATTAGTATGAGGTAAACCTATATTTAAATGGAATATAACATTATCTCTATAATAACCTAAGAAAATACTATAAATAGCTAAAATAGTCATAGGTATTATCATTCAATTACTTTCATGAATTAATCCATAAGTATATTTATTTGATCTAGGATTATTATAAAAAGTTAAATATAAAACTCTTAAAGAATATATAGCAGTTAATGTAGCTGAAGCTGTAGCAATGAAGTACATTATATATCCACTTAATGTATAAGTACCATATAATGATTCTATAACTATATCTTTAGAATAATAACCTGTTAAACCTGGTATAGCCATTAAAGATAATGAAGCTATAACCATAGATACATAACTATAAGGTAAATATTCTATTAAACCTCCATATTTACGCATATCTTGAGTTTCAGACATAAAACTATGTATTATAGAACCTGCTGACATAAATAATAAAGCTTTGAAAAATGCATGACAGTATAAATGATATATTGCTAAATCATAAGCACTAGAACCTATAGCTAACATCATTATTGCTAATTGCAATATATATATATATATGGACCATATAATTATTTATTCCCTAAACTAAGGGGTCCATTATTTATCCCTGCTTCGCTGGTATAATTATATTTTTTTATACTATATCTTATAGATATATTATGGGGTCCCCCATGATTAAACCTCGAAAGGGGATTAATTATAATGAAATTAATTAGATAATCAGCCAACTGCAAGTATTATAAATAAGGATATATATAACTAAAAAATAAACTCCTCGTTTTTTAAGAAAAAAAAGTACCCTAGAGGTATAATTATCATCCTATTTTGTTTAAATCTCGCCTTTCATAAGTATAACAAGTTGTCCGAAATTTTATGTTATAATACATAGAGTATATTTATATTTAACCCCGCGAAGCGGGCATAAAAGTACCATATTCTGGATTATTACTTTTATCATATTTATATTGTAAATATAAGATATAATTATTCTCTTTGTAAAGATTTAAACTTTTTACATCTCTATAAAGTAATATAAGGATAATAGAAATATACCGCCTTTTTAAAGGGACAATTTTATTATTCTAGCTTATAAGGGATAAATATTATTCTTACCATATCCTACCTTATAAGTATTCTTTTTTTGAAAAAACTGAATAGTTTATATATATTATATATATAATAAATATCAAACGTATGGTCTCTGAGATACCTACTAACTTATATACCCGCCCATTGGGCGGGATATTAAAAAGGAATAAAAAAAAATTAATACATATATAGAAGGGGTAAATCTTCTATTATTATAAGGTAAATAATACCTTATGAATAAAATACCCTAGTATATATATAATTATACAATATAATAATAGATATCCGGCCGTAGGCCGGGCATATAAGTTTTGGTTATCTGCGAATTATTAAAAAAAATTTTCTCGCATATAGTCTGATGATTAATATAACAATTAAGAGATTTCCAAGGTAACTAAATAAGTTAAAGGAGGAATTAATTGTTAATATATTTGAGCCAATTGACTCATAGTAGATAGAGCTATAACTCTTTTTATATCATTAGATACTACAGCTATTAAACCACTGATTAAAGTAGTAAATCCACCTAATCATAAAATAAATAATAATACTGATGGAGTATATTCTAATATATAAGATGATCTTACTAATACAAATACTCCACTACAAACCATTGTTGCTGCATGTAATAATGAACTAACTGGTGTTGGCTTTTTTATTTTATTTAAAAATTGGACTATAACATCATATAATAATATATCTCTTAAAATATTAATTTTAAAGTTGAGTGTTTATTTTTACCCTTTTAGGTTTTATTTATTATTATATTTCTTACATTTAGTCTCTGAGGATCCTACTTCAATTTTTTTTTATCCTTTTGGTTTCCTGCTGATTATATATATATCTAAATTTATATTACTTTCCTATATTTTATTATAATTAATCCATATATAATCTATTCATTATATATATTTTAATCTATAGTTTAAGTTAATTTAGCTTTAATTTATTCCAGCATATAGTAAGATTTAGGGAGGGGCCAATTTAACCTTATTAAATATATATATATTTATTTTATATAAAATAAATAAAAGATATATGCCCCCTACGGTGGGGATATTAAATTTAATTTAATAGTAAATAATATATATCCTATTGTCCTTATAGAAATAAGGGTTAAGGGGGACGGGGTTTAAATTTTTTTATTCTTTTATCTAAAGAAATACCTAATTTATATTGCATTTCTGGTATAATATATGGTTGAACTAAATTAATTAATTTATGATTATCATAAATTTTAAATCTAATTCTATAGTGTAAAACTTCATTACCTAATTTATCTTTATATTTTCTATTTGTTATAGTAGATTCAATATTAAATTTATCTTTTATAATATTTGATAATATAATATTTTCTTCATAAGTAAAATTATCTGAACATAAATATATATAATTTTTATGAAAATATCCATCACCCATTATTCAATGAGCTATACTTCTAGGTGTGATTAAATCACCTATATTATTAGGTAATTTTTTTATATATTTTATTTTAGATTTTTCATCTTTATTTAATTTATATCATTCATTATGTAATTCTTTTAAAATAGGAAGTGTTTTAGATGAAAATGAATATTGAGTTGGATTATTTTTTGGATAAGGTGTAGGTTTAGTTGTAGTACATATTTCTTTTAATGCATCAAATTTTAAATAATTTATATGATATAATACATCTGCTGCAAATGTAAATTCTAATCTACCTTTATCAGTAAGATGTCCATCACCTAATAATTCACCTGTAATTATTTCTAATGTTATATCAGATATTTTATTTTTATTTAAATATACATATTTATTTAATTCTTCGTTAGATAAAATATCATAACTAAAAATGTATTTATATTTAAATATATCTTTGGATATTAAATATTTTCGTATACTATTTCTTGTAATTTTTAAATCATTTGAACATTCTGATATTGAATTATATGGTGAATTTTTTAATAAAGTTAAATTATTTATATCATATACTCATAATTTTACTCTATTTGGTTTAAATGAATTATATCTTTTTATAGATATAAATTTTACATTATTATTAGTAATATTTGAGGGTTCCCCCATAATATCGGCCGCCTTCGGCGGCCCCATATTTCCTTTATTTAAATACCCCAACCTTACCTGGTTATTTTGTAGCATGTCTGGTCTCCCCTCCATAGCTGATAAAAGTCAGCTATGTAGTCCTAATTGTGCAGACTTGGCTGTAGCAGCAATTAATAACATAATTGCTAATAAATTTAAAATAGTTGTATTTGTATGTGGTGTTAATAATTCTATAGTATTAAAATCAACAGCATGATATAATGATAATATAGTACCTATAAAAATAACAAATAAAGCATCTCCCATTCTATTTAATAAAATAGCAGATAAAGCAGATTTCATAGCAGCTAAACGTGTATTTCAGAAAGAGATTAATAAGTAGGATATAACACCTACAAATTCTCAACCAATAAACATCATAACATAATTATCACTTATAATTAAAACAGTCATAAATATTGCAAAAATACTTAATATAACGTAAAAACGATTACGATTAGGATCATATCTCATATAATCAATAGCATAAAATAGAACAGCCATAGTAACTAAACCTACTGGTACTATTACTACCATTGATAAAGGATCTAATAAAATACCATAATTAATATTTATATTACCTAAAGATATTCAAGAACCTAAATTTATATGTATTGTTTCTTCAAAAATATAAGTTAAAAAATTAAACATTATAAAATATTAGTTACTTTACCTCTCAATCTATAGTATGAAACTAATAAACTTAATCCTATAGCAGATTCTGCTCCAGCTAAGATTATTATAAATAAAGCAAATATTGTTGCTTGTATATCATCATATATATTTCCTATATATATTATTTTAACTGTTACAGTTAATAATAATATTTCTATAGCAATTAATAATGTAATGATATTATTTTGACTAACATAAAATGTTAACAAAGTAGATAAAATTGCGATCATTTCTTAATTTTTAATTTTGTAAAGTTTTATTTACCTTAATTCTTATTATAAGTATTTATATTTGAATATAAGGTTAAATATTTATCTTAACCCCCTAATTTTCCATCTTTATTTATATTTTCCATATAAACCCAACTATAGTTTATATATTCTAGTAAAATAAAGTTATATATATTACAACTAAATCAAATATATATCTTTCCCCCCCCTTCGGGCGGGATTATTTATCTTATAAATATTATATCCCCATATTTATAAGGGTACCCCTCGTAGGGGTATTTTTATTATAAAAATATATCCCCGCAAAGCGGGATTATGATATTTATACCTACCAATATTAGGAAATGTTTTATTATAAAAAATCTAAACTTAAGCGGACATATATATATGAATATTTCTGATTTTGATAATTTATCTATAAGATGAATCATCCCCCTCCGGGGGATAATTTATCCCCCCCCCCTTCGGGGGGGATTAATCATAGGGGCCTTCGGCCCCGATAATTTATTGGGCCTTCGGCCCTATTAATCATCTTTTTATAAAAAGATAATTTATCTATAAAAGATGAATCATTTCCAAAGGAAATAATTTATCCCCCCCGAAGGGGGGTTTAATCATGGGGGCTTTGTCCCCATAATTTGTTTTATAAAAATACAGCAAAAATAAAATTAATTAACATAATAACCCCTTTTTAAGGATTAATATCCCCTCTTTAAAAAAGGAAAATATATATTTTTCATAATATATATGTATATGTATAATATAATTTATACTCCCTTTGTGGAAATAAATCATTCCCCTCCGGGGGGATAATTAAACCAAAAGAGGTAATTACCCTCCTTAGGGTAATTTAGTTCCCATCTAAAGCGATATATAAAGGAGAATATATTATCTCCTTTATAAATTAAAAGGAGAATATAAACTATTTATTACCTATATAAAATAAAATATTTTCTATAGAAGATATAACAGGTACTAAAATTATAAAGTAAGTGAAATAATAAATAGTAGCAAATTGACCTAAAACAATAAATGGAACTTCAACATGTAATTGACCTAAATTTCCTAATAATAAGAAATTAAATACAAATAAATAGAAAGAGAATTTAGATAATACTTTAAATGTATTACCTCTTATAACTGATCTATCTGTTATAGGTAATATTAATAATATTAATATAGCAGAAAACATAGCTATAACACCTCCTAATTTATCTGGTATAGATCTTAATATAGCATAAAAAGGTAATAAATATCACTCCGGTACTATCGATGCCGGAGTTACCATAGGGTTACCAGGTATATAGTTATCTGAATGACCTAATGTATTAGGTGAAAAGAATACAAATAAACTAAATATTAATAAGAATACAAATACAGTTATTAAATCTTTGAATATAAAATAACTATGCATTGGTATTCTATCTAAATTACCTGTTATTCCCACTGGATTTGAAGATCCATGTATATGTAATGCAATTAAATGCATTACAACTAAAGCTGCTAATATAAATGGTAATAAGAAATGTAATGCAAAGAATCTTTGAATTGTTGGATTACTTACTGAGAAACCTCCTCATATAAACGGAACTAAATCTGATCCTATGAAAGGTATAGCTGATAATAAGTTAGTTATAACTGTTGCACCTCAATGCGACATTTGACCATAACAAAGACAATAACCCATAAAGGCAGTGGCCATTGTTAATATAAATATTATAACTCCTATTGATCATACTAATACTCTTGGTGATTTATAACTTCCATAATATAATGCTTTTCCTATATGAAGGTACATACATATAAAAAAAAAAGAAGCTCCATTAGCATGAATATACCTTATTAACCATCCTCCATTTACGTCTCTCATGATGTGTTCGACTGAGTCAAACGCCAATTCAATATTACTTGAATAATGCATAGCTAAAAATATACCTGAAGCTATTTGAATTACTAAACATAAACCTAATAATGAACCGAGATTTCATCAATAATTTATTGAACTAGGTTGTGGACTATCTATTAAGTAACTATTTGCTAACGCTAAATAAGGATTTGATTTTCTAATTGTCATTTTTTTTTTTTTTTATTTAATTTACATAAAAAAGGTAATAATTTTTATAGATCTTACCTAAAAAATAAAAATTTATAAAAAAAAAGAATTATCTTTATGACTATAAAATAAACAAAAAAGGTATTTTATCCCGCCCGAAGGGCGGGCATTTATCCCCCGAAGAGGGTAATTTTATACTATTTCAATATCTCCATAAAAATTTTTATAGGATATATTATACCATGTTCATGTTTTAATGAGAATTGATATAAAATAAATATAAATTAGAACCTTTAGGCTTAAATATTAGGATATAACCTTCATAGAAACCCTCTCTTATATTTTCATAATACTGACTATAAAATGAATATAAGTATTTTATCGAATGAATCTTTATTTACCGCCGTCGGCGGGAATAATATATAAATTTATAATACTAATTTAAAGACGGTATATTTTTTTTCCATTTTATATTGCCCGCCGTCGGCGGTAAGGAATATGTAATATCTGAACCTTTTTATTATATATAAAAATATAAGAACATCTATTTTAAAGGTATTTTAATAAACATGCCCCGCAGTGCGGGGGCTTTTAAATGCCCGGCGGAGCCGGGAAAATTAACACAATAAAAATTTTTTTAACTCTTTATAAGCCTTTTTACGATTAAAATATTTTCAATTATAAACAGGGCCATTATATAACAAATTATTTAAAGTATGCCCCGCCGTCGGCGGGGCAATTTATAAGAAAATATTACTTTATTAATGGGTAATTTGAATAAAGAAGCTAATTTAGGGGGGGCTTGCCCCCCACTTAATCTCCATTTATTAAAAAAAAAAATAATCATTACCCATAATTAATCTATAAATTTAAGATTATAACTTATTTTTTATAGATAAGTTATAAAATTAAAATGGTATATTTTTTGTTTTTAAATTTTTTTCATAAAATTAATTAAATTAATATGAATAAACAAATGACGTATATAACACGTTGATTATATAGTACATCTCATAAAGATATAGCTATATTATATTTAGGATATGGTTTAATTTCATCGTTAGTTGCAACAGGAATGTCCGTAATTATACGTATGGGTGCGCCTTCGTCGGTTGTATGTTGATGTGAATTTGTGCAAATTCATATACATATTCAAGAACTTTTTTATAAAAAGTTATGTATCTCCAATATTTCTGCCTTTATATTATCTAATAAATGTATAAATGGTATAGCAGGAAATAAATGGGTGGGTGAAATAAGATCGACATTATCTGAGTCCTACCCTATGGAATCAAACTATGTTGAGGTTAACAAACTTGATACTTTACACAAGGAAAAGATGAGCCTGTATTCTCACGTCGATTGTAGACAGAATATATCATCCAATGTAATATATATTTCCATTCGTATATATTATTCTTGAAAAGGATGATTGTCATATAAATTAATATGTATATATAAAAGTATAGTAAAGCAAGCAGCTAAGGTTTGAGGCACTAAAAAAAGAGACATACAATTAAGAAGGGATTTAAGCGCCTCTAATAAAAAATTATTATGCGCAAACGGAGGATCAATAATAGTGAGTAATATTAGAAATAATATGAACATATCTAAAATTAGATATAACACGAAGTGATCTAGTCAAAATGTTAATTCATTAAGAATGTACGTAACTAAAGCTTTAGATTTTAATGAATCATCATTTAAAGTTAAAAAAAGAACTGAGTTAACCGCCATTTTAATCAATGAATTAAAAGCTTATGAAGATGAAAATAAAATGTATAACAATTTAAAAAATATTCTAATAGACCCTTACTTTTGAATTGCAGCATATAATTCTATAAGCAAAAAGCCAGGAAATATGACTAAAGGAGTTGATGGGTTAACTTTAGATGGAATATCATTTTCATCTATAGAAAAATTAACTTCAGAGATTAAATCAGGTAAATATCAACCTGTTCCTTTAAGAAGAGTTGAAATACCAAAAGGAGATGGTAAAATGAGACCTTTAGGTATAAGTAGTCCTAGAGATAAAATTGTACAAGCAGGGTTAGCATCTATTTTAGAAGCTATTTGGGAACCTAAATTTATGGATACTTCACATGGATTTAGACCTAAAAGATCCACACATACAGCTCTAAAAGACTTATATCTAACTGGTTCAAGATATAAATGAGTAATACAAGGGGATATCACTAAATGTTTTGATAGTATACCACATGATATATTAATAAAGTATATTAAAGAACATATAAATTGTCATTTGACAATTGCTTTATTATATAAATGTATACGTGTAGGTATAAAAATGGAAAATGGAACTATTTCAAAATCAAAAAAAGGAACGCCTCAAGGAAGTGTGTTAAGTCCAATACTATGTAATATAGTATTACATGCTTTCGATAAATATATGGAAGAAATAAAAACAAAATTTGAAATTGGGAAGAATAGGAAAAGAAATCCTGACTATTGTTATTATCAAAATAGAAGAGTTAGGGCTTTAGAAAAAGGTGAATATAAAAAAGCAAGAGAAAGTCTAATACAAATGAGATCAGTCCCTAAAGGAGATCCAATGGATCCTAAATTTCGTAGGTTAAGATACTTAAGATACGCTGACGATTTCGTAGTATTAGTAATTGGAAGTTATGATAATTGTGTAAAATTAAAAAGCGACATGAAAACTTTCTTAATTGAAAAGTGTGGTTTAGTTTTAAACGAATCTAAAACTAAAATAAATTTATTGACGAAATACTTTGATTTTTTAGGTGTAACTTTAAAAAAACCTAAAAGAGCTATATTTGTGGTTCCTATTAAACATAAATCAAAAAAAGGTATAACTTCAGTAGCTAACACACGTATGCATCTTTATGTTCCAACTGAAAAACTAAAGAAAGCATTATTAGATGCAAAAATAGTAAAAAGAAATAAGAATAGGGAATTAAGGCCTCAGGCTCAAACACATTTAATAAACTTATCGCATTATGAAATTGTTAAATTTTATAATCAGAAAATAAATGGTATTCTTAATTATTATACTTTTGTAACTAATAAATATAAATTAGGTTATATTATATGATGCCTTCAAGCATCATGTGCTTTAACTTTATCTAGGAAATTAAAAATTAATTCTTTACCTAAAACCTTTAAAAAGTTTGGTAAATACTTAAAAGATCCTAGCACGGATATTAAATTAAATCTACCATTAAATTACAAAGTTACACATCACTTTAATACGAATACGCCTGTTGAAGACGTATCTCAAATAATTAAAGTAAAATGATCAAATAAACTTACCGAATCTTCCTTTGGTAAATCTTGTGTCATATGTAACACTACCCATAAGATAGAAATGCATCATTTACGTAAAGTAGCAGATGTTAGAGGTAAATACCTAACAGGTAACCCTCCAACTTGAAGTCAATTTGCAGGTACTTTTAAACGTAAAACAATACCATTATGTCAATATCATCACCAACTCTATCACAAAGGAAATTTCACGGCTGCTGATCTTAAATTAATAAGAGACTATACTAAATAATTATCTCGGTTATGCCGATATAAAATTTTAGCCCCGCTACGCGGGGCATTTATATCTCAATTCCTATAGAACTAAAATCTAAAGGGATATTATATACAATCTAAATAAGTCACCATTTTGAGTGCGAGCTGTATGATGGGAAACTATCACGTACAGTTCTGAGGGCAGTAAAGAAGAGAATATTAACATATGTTCATATGTTGTATAATCTTGTATAACGCTGACCCCTACAATTATCTGGGCCAAATCCCCAATACTTAAATGGAAATAATCAAATTTTCAATGTTATGGTCACAGGTCATGCAATCGCCATGATTTTTCTTTTTGTAATGCCGGTCTTAATAGGAGCTTTTTTACGACGTAGTCGTAGAGTTTTTTATATTTCAAATAAAATATCTCCACCTATGAGAGAGATTATTATATATTTAATAACATTTAACTATGGATTAATTGAAATATACTCATTGTGTGGTTTAATAATATGAATAATATTATTACATGAGGGGATAAACACAGGAGGGCTATTCAACGAAGTAGTCTTTGAAGGTTGTGTGAAATGAAGAATAATCTGATTATTGGGAATTGGATTTAGTAAACTATCCCTTGCTTTAGTAATTGTGTTAAGTTCAACGAAAGTGAATCTTCATTTTAAAACTGGTTCAGCTATAACCTGATTTATCAAAATATATATTACGATATATATAAAACAATCAGGAGGCCATATAATTGTAAGAGATGTAAATGAAAGCATACATTTCAAAACCACAAACAAGGTCAATACCAACACAGAAGAGGACTTAACAACAATTCAGAATATAGAATATAATCTATATTCGAAGGAAAACTCTATCAAATACGGGAACCTCGGAAAGGATAAATTATCTCCCCGTCGCAGCGGGGAGATGGTTAATGTGGGGCCAATGGCCCCACATCAATTACTGAATAAAATTGAGAACACAATGGAAGTACTTTGATATAAATTAAAGGATACTGTAATTTATCTGAATGATAGTATAAAAGAAAATTTAAGCTATGTCTATGACTTATTAGTTTCAAGTCTCTGACAAGAAGCTAATAACATTCACGGGGGCAAGATAAGTGAGGAAGCAAATGCTCTAGGTAATGCTAGAGATACTGGTATTTATAGAAATATAATAGGTCAGCCAAAAAATGTTCTATTTGGAGAAAAGCTGAATTCACAATGCCTTAGTAAGAGTTACATAACAAATGTACGGAACTATTCTACAGTCAAGGAGGAATTAAAGCTATCAAAAGCAGAGATTAAGAGACAAATATTAGTAGATGGTGAAGTTTTAAACTGACCTAACAATAAGATGATTAGTTTTATTGAAAGAGAAGTATTCAAAGAGCAGATGAATTTATGTAACTTAGCCAAAATTTATGGTATACACAGTGAACAAGTATTTAAACAACAATATATCTTAAGTAAATCATTATTTTTTAGAATATTAGCTATAGAAAAATTATCAAAATCTTCGGGTTCAAGAACTCCAGGTATTGATAAGGTAGCTTTAACTAATAAGAAAGAAAATATAGATTTATATTTAGATTTAGTGATATGATTAAAAAGTGTTATAAATAACACAAAAAGTTATAAAGCTCAACCTATCAAAAGAGTTTGAATACCTAAAGGAAATAGCGGAAAGTTAAGACCTCTAGGTATACCTACTTTGAATGATAGAGCCCTACAACATCTGATAAATTTAGTATTAGAACCGTTAGTAGAATCAACAAGTGACTTACATAGTTATGGATTTAGACCTAATAGATCTACGAAAAATGCGATAGCCCAATTAAGGTTATATCTTAAAACGTATGATTTAGATAAAGTTAAATCAAATACCAGTAAATCAAATTTAGATAATAACTTATTTAAACAAATGAGTGAAGAAAAATGAATTTTAGATGCTGATATCAAAGGATTCTTTGATAACATTAATCATGAGTGAATATTAAATAATATATTTTTACATCCAATGTTAAAAATCTTAGTTAAAGCTTGATTAAAAAGTGGTGCAATAGATAAAAATGTTTTTTCAAAAACAGAGATGGGAACTCCACAAGGAGGAATCATTTCCCCTACACTTGCTAATTTTACTCTTAACGGTTTAGAAGAGGCTATAATGAAATCTCTTCTTCCTATTACAAAAAGTAAAGAAAGAAGAATAGTAGTTAAAATGAAAGATGGGAGTAAAACTCGTATAGCATCTGGTTTAGCTTATGTCAGATATGCTGATGATTTTGTTGTTTTAGCAAGATCAAAGTACATCCTATTAAATTTTGTTAAACCAGTTATTTTACAATTCTTAGAATTGAGAGGGCTAACATTAAATGAAGAAAAAACTGGAATATTTAGACTTAAGGATGAAGGCAAACAACTGGATTTCTTAGGTTATACATGAAAATATCAAGAAAAATGAAGATATAATAAACATATTTTTTATCAACACCATGCAAGTGGTAGAGGTATCGCTCTTTATCCTAATAAAAATAAGGTAATTGCGTTTATAAAAAAAATAAGAAATATAATAAAAAAATCTAAAAACTTAGACTCTTATAACTTAATCGCTAAACTAAATCCTATAATAAGAGGATGATCTAATTATTACAATTTAGGTAATTCATCTCATTATAGAAATACTGTTAGAAATGCTATCTATAATTTGATTTGAAAATGAGCCCATAGAAAACACAGACGTTGAGGTAAAAAGTTAATAGCTAAATTCTATTTTCTTACTACTAATAATAGTGATACAAATATTAATCCAAAAAAGATTAAATACATTAAAACAAAAAACGTTAAATGGGTTTTCCATGGTTTCGCTCAGGGTCAATCTAGATATGGTGGTAAAGTTAAAAGTATATATCTTGTTGACGCTGCTAATAGTTCTCAATTATTATCAACTAAACATTATGTAATTCCGGATAAATTATCTCATATCCATGCATACGATCCCGATTATATGAAAATTATAGATTTTAATACAAATAATAATTTTAAAGCTATGGGCTTAAACTCATCCTTTAAAACAAAATTGTTAAAAAAACAAAATAATATATGTACACATTGTGAGAAACCTCTTTTAAAATTAGAAGGAATATATGAGGGATTACATATCCATCATATAAACCCCATTTCTAAAGGAGGTCAACGTAATAATATACAAAATATGGTGTTATTACATTCATGATGTCACCGTGAAATAGACCATAAAATTTCCCACAAGGAGATATAAATCATAACCTGGATTACAGGAATTATATCTTTGGCGCGATTAGTAAATCAACGGTATAAGGAAATACATAAGATTAAAACTAATTGTTTACTTGGGTGAGCTGAATACGTGGTGACATGTACGTTCAGTTCTTTTGGGGGATTCAGTTGTGAAACTGTTTTCCATCCATAGTGGTAAAAAAAAATATTTTTTCTTTTTACAGTATGTATGATATATTTCTCTATATATATTTATTGAAAGAAATTAAATGCCCGACGGAGCTGGAAAATCAACAATATATTCCCACTTTCGATAGGGTAAATAAAGAATTTTTAAGTTCTTATTTAGCAGGTTTAATAGAAGGAGATGGGTCTATTTGAGTAGATGAAACTAAAGAATTAAAATCTGCTCCAGCTATAGATATTATTTTTGTTGAAAAAGATTTACCTTTACTTAATTATTTATTCCCGGCGAAGCCGGGCATATATGCTCCGAGAAAAATAGGTAAAATTAGAATAAATATAACTTCTAAAGCTTATATGTGACATAAAAAAAAAATAGAAGATACATATAAATTATTAGAATTAACTAATGGTTATTATAGAACGCCTAGATATGAAGCTTCTATAAGAGCTATTAATTAAATTAATAATTATATAAATAAAGATAATACTATAAAAAAAAATAATAATAGATCTTATTCTCCTGCTAATAATTTTATTATATATAACAATAATATAAGATTATCAATTTTAAATAAAATTAAACTAATTAAAATTAAACCTATAGATACCTCAGATTTATTATCTATTGCATGATTGTCTAGTTTTACAGATGCTGATGGTAATTTTAGTATATCAATAAGTAAAAAAAAAAATACATCTATAATGTTATCTTATAGATTATAAATTAGATAAAATTATACTAAAATTTTAGATATAAATAATAATAAAATAGATGTTAATTATTTTTATATAAAGACATCTATAGCTAATTTATTTCCCGCCCGAAGGGCGGGCATTCAAATTTATATAGTAAAAAAAGAAGTTTAAAATAGCAAAAACAAAAATCTTATAAAGATTATTATTCTTATATAGTAGCAGTAACTAAATTAGAAAAATTAAAATTAGTTATTAATTATTTTCCCGGCTACGCCGGGCTTAAATATCCATTATTATCATCTAAATATTTAGATTATAAAGATTGATGTAAAATAATAGAATTAGCTATTTCTAAGGGAGATAAGCCTTCATATCAAGAATGCCAAATATTAGCTAGAGAAATAAGAAATAATTTTAATAAAACAAGAATAACATTTAATTGGGATCATTTAAATATAAAATAAATATATCATACTTCGTTTATGCCCGCCCGAAGGGCGGGATAGGATAAATATTATTGCCGTGGATAGTGTTTATTAACACTTAATATAAAATATATAAATAAAAATTTTTAGAATATTATTTTAATATTATAATTCAAGAGATTTTATATGAAATATATCTATTATATATTTTTCATATTAAATTGTAAAATTATCTATTATTATATTACTGTATGCTGAAAACCCCTAAAGTTTTATATAATTATTTATTATCTTCATAAAAATGTTATGAAGTATCACCGGCCTAGGCCGGGCAATTTATTGTAAACAATAATATTTTGTGTGTATCTTATCGTTTGCAGTTTACTGTTGGCAAAGATAAATAAGAAAAAATAAAATGATAATAAATAAATAATTAAAAATTATAATAATATTCTATATGAATATTATAATAATATTTTTATCAAAAATATTGTATCTGCTGAGCAGGGATAATATCTAAAGAAATATTATTAAAATATATGGGCAATCAGCAGGAAACGAAAATAAATATATTTATCATTATACTCATCTGAAGTGAGTTATATAAAATTGATAAATGGTTATTTATGCTCGTCTAAGACGAGATATAGGATCCTCAGAGACTTTACGTAATACTCCTTATTTAAGGATGAAGATAAAGTCCATATTATATTGAAAAATATAATACTAATATATATATATATATTGGATATATCTAATAAGATATAAAAAATGAATTTTTTTTTACCTATTCTTATAGGAGCCGTTGACATGGCATTTGCAAGATTAAATAATATAAGTTTTTGATGCTTACCTCCCGCATTGGTTTGTATAATTGCATCAGTTTTAATTGAACAAGGTCCAGGTGTAGGGTGAACGGTTTTAAATAAGCCGTATAAAATATCATTCGATGCATGAAAAACCTTATTTAAATATAAAAATATGGGCCACTTTGTGGCCTATATATGACAAATATTTAAATGATTTATAAAATACTCGTATATGCTTCTATTTGAAGGGAATACTGTAAAAATTTTTATAATAGGTTTATATGCCTGCATATTTTATTATATGCATCAGAGACTTAACATGATAATACATTATATTTTATGTTTATGAAAAATTTTACTAAAAACATGAGGTATAAATAATTGACCTTTAGGTTATGAAATATGCCTAGATGGGATAAAAACTTCTCTTAAACCAGAGAGTGATAAATTTAATACTAAAAATTCTTATCAATATCTTTTATTTAGCTCAAAAAGCCCGCAGCAAACTGCGGGCAAAGATAAAATAGTTTCTGAAGAAACTTTGGGGGGGCATTGCCCCCACTTAATCACCCCCTTCGGGGATAATTTAATTTCGAAAAATAAAGAAATAGGTAGTTCCTTTTACAAAGAAGAAAAAACTTTAAATATTCCCGCCTTTGGCGGGTATGAAGTAGGTAATATATCAAATAAGGATAATATACTTAATCAAATTAATTTTGAACAATGATTAGTAGGTTTTACGGATGGAAATGGTACATTTAATATTCATTTTGTTAAAAATGGTAATTCTACAACATTAAAATTTCAAATAACTCAAAGTCAATATAATGAACAAATATTACATAAAATTAAAAAAAAATTAGGAGTAGGTATTATATGTAAAGATAATACAATGAGAACTTTTAAAATATCTAAGATAGAGTATTTAGTTAATGTTATTTTACCAATATTTGATAAATATCCTTTATTAACATCTAAACATTATAATTATAATATATTTAGAGAAGCAGTATTAATATATAATAGAAAAGATTTATCAACTATAGAAAAAACCAATATGATAAAAAAACTTAAAGAAAACAAAATGCCATTAAATTATATCTCACCAATTTGAAAAAATATAAAAGGGGCCGATGGTCTTCAATTTTCTTATTTTCATAAAAATAATATTCCTAATTTAAACAATTTAGAAAAAATATCAAAAAAAAATATAAAATTTATAATGTCAAAAAGTTGATTAATTGGATTTATAGAATCTGAAGGTAGTTTTTATTTAGTTTCTAAATCAAGTACAAGAATTATACATGCTTTTGGTATTACTAAAAAATTAGATCTTATTATTTTATACTCTATAAAAAAAATATTTGGTATAAAAGCTTCTGTAAAATTAAAAAAATGCGGGTATTATTTATTAGATACTACTAATTCTAGAAGTTTAGAAAATATAATTGATTATTTTTTAACTAATGATGAAACTATTTTATTTTTAGGTGTTAAAAATTTAGAATTTAATATTTGAAAAAGAAGTTATAGAAAACATAAAGGAAATTATTTAGTATTAGAAAAAATAAGAGAATTTATGATAAAATTAAAAAATAAACATAAAATTAATTATAAAGAATAGTCCGAACAATATAGAAATATATTGAAATAATGATAGTATATATGTTTTTTACCTTTTTGGGATTATATGTTATATATGCCGCCTTTGGCAATAAAAAAAATATATAAAAAATTTTATATATGAGATTATAAACAAAATTGTTATCCACCCTTATCTTCAATTAATGCCCATTCAGGCCCTTCAGTTGACTTAGCGATTTTTGCATTGCATTTAACTAGTATTTCTAGTTTATTAGGAGCTATAAATTTTATAGTTACATTTTTAAATATGCGTACTATTGGTTTACATATGGTAAATGCTCCATTATTTGTATGATCTATTTTCTTCACAGCTATATTATTATTATTATCATTACCTGTTTTAACAGCTGGAATTACTCTATTACTTATGGATCGTAATTTCAATACAGGTTTCTACGAAGTAGCTGCAGGGGGAGATCCTGTCTTATATCAACATTTATTTTAAAATAGAATTGAAATAAAGGTATAAATTAGTTATATACTTATTTATTTAAATACCTCACAAAATAGGATAGATAAATATAAAGACTAAATAATTAATATAGCAAATGTTGTCCTTAGTATAATTAACCCCCTCTCAGGGTTAATTAATCTTAGGTAAATAGATAAGACTATATTGATAAAATATATCTATATCATAAATTTATGAGTGAAATCTCCCTACTTAGTAGAGGTAATTTATAAATTGGAATCTACCCACCCCGCGGAGCGGGGCATTTATAAAATTTTTTTTATTCCTTTTCGAGGGATTTATCATTATTTATATAAAAGATATATTATTTATATCTAGTGATAGTTAATTTATTATCCCGGCGTCGCCGGGATGATAGCCAGAATTGTGGGCTATATTATATTTATGTAACTCTAATAAGAAAATAAATATAATTAATTTTTTATAAAAGCTTATTATTTCCCGGCTCCGCCGGGCATAAAACTATATATAAAAGGTTAAAATTTAACTAATTTATTCTGAGAAGAATAATATATTTTATACCCGTTATTATAAAAACATCCCATGTTTTTTTATAGGGAATCAGATAAAGTATTGCGATGCAAGTGAAAACGGTTAAGAGTTAATAATAATCTTAAGACCGTCGGTAGTATTAGATATCGCTACAGACTGGCTCACTTGTGGGTATCTGAAATGATGCTTAATGTACAGTCGAAAAAAAATACCCCGCATTGCGGGGTAATATGATAGTTTTACTGTCTATATATAGGATTCTTTGGTCAATAGTGGCCTAAATTGATATTTAAATTTACTCATTAGATAATTATCTAATACCCTCGGTATTACCGAGGGTAAAATTAACTTATTATTTTAAAAAGAGTAAATTTCATTCTTAAATTTTGCTATATGCTAAAAGTTTTTATATTTTATATAAGATATATATTTAATTACTATTATCTTCCATAAGATAAAGTTATAATATTAAATATAGATAAGTTATAAACTTTCTAGTTTATTAAGCCCTCTAGAGGTATATATCTAAAAATAATTAGCAGATAACTATAATAGGTTATAATTCCTAAATATATTTCCTCAATTTTAGCTGAGGGTTATATTTCCCGGCTCCGCCGGGCATTTATAGATATCTCAGAGACTATATGCGAAATATCTTATATATATAACCGGCAGTAGGCTGGTTATCTAAATATTTGCTATAAAGGCTATATAGGAACGAATAATATCTGCCTTAAAATATATATATAAATAAAGACATAGTCCATATTATATATCTAATCACCGTTTTGTAAGGTATATTACTCGACATTTTAATAAAAAAAAAATAATTCCCGTGGACATATGAGTTATTTTTTTTCGAGTATTTTAGTTATATAAATAGCACCCAGAGGTATATGTATGCCTCTTAATATTGCTATATGCTGAAATTTACTTTTATTCTATATTAAGCCCCCTTCGGGAAGAAGATAACCCACGTAGTGGGCCATTATGGAATTTATATAAATACAAAAATAAACTTACATTTATATTTATAAATATGATAAATAAATGAAAAGAAAAAGTAAAAATGTTATATATATGAGTTAATCAGCAAGAAATAAAATGATGGGGATCTTTGGTTCCCCATATTAATTATATTCTACAATGTAGGGGAATTAATATGTTAATTAAAATGTTCCATTTAATGGGAATATATTTTAAATCTTCAGAGACTATAAGCAATAATATTTTTTGCCCGCCGAAGGCGGGTTATTATAAATCCCATATATTTATTCCCGGCGAAGCCGGGCATAATAAATATATAAATGTTATATCTAAAAGAACTATACATACTTCTATATCTTTACCCCACTCAGCGGGTTATAATAAAACAATATCAGAACATGTACCTAATAAATATAGACCTAATAATAATGAACAATTAGGTCATTATTTAGCAGGTTTAATAGATGGTAATAGTTATTTTGATAATGAAGGTAATTTAATAATTAATTTACATTCTAAAGATATATCAGCAGCTTATTGATTAAAAAAACAAATAGGTTATGGTAAAGTTAAAAATATAGATGAAAATATGCCCGGCTTCGCCGGGAAATCACCATATAAAAATGGTACAAATTTTATAATTACTCATACTAAAGGTTTATTATTTATTTTAGAATTAATTAATTATAAATTAAAAACTTTTGATAAATATAATCAAATTATGAATAATTTAATTAATAATCCTAAACAAGAATGTGGTACTTTATTTTTAAATAAACATGGTGGATCTTTTCACTATGATAATGGGGGGGCCTTCGGCCCCCTAATCATCCCCCCGCTTTGCGGGGGGGATAATTCTTCTATTGATTTAAATATGAAATTTAATAATCATTGGTTATGTGGTTTTATTGATTCTACTGGTTCTTTTAATATAGATATACATAATATTTATAAAGATAGAAATTACGATGATATTATTGATTTTACTTTAAATTTCATATTAATACATGAAAATTTAGATTTATTAAATTGTATAAATAAATTCATAAATCATTTAGATAAACCATATTTAATATCCCCGCTACGCGGGGATATCCCTATTTTAAAAGAAAATGAAAATAAATATAAATATATAACTAAATCATTTGATATATTTAAATTTATAATTAATTATATTAATAAATATCCATTAGTATCATATAAATATCTAAATTATATATTAACAAGGAAAATATTTGTAATAAAACAAAATAAAATAAAATTAACGATAGAAGATATTAATAAAATAAAAAAAACATCTATAAAATTAATAAAAATAGATAGTGGGAAATAAATAAAATATAAGATATAGTCCAAAAAAAAAAGATACATTATAATAATACCAGGATTTGGAATAATATCACATATCGTATCTACATACAGTAAGAAGCCTATATTCGGGGAAATAGGTATGCTTTATGCAATGGGATCTATTGGTCTTTTAGGCTTCTTAGTTTGAAGTCAAATTATGGCTTTCCTTAGATGTAAGTTTAAGGTAATAAAACATCACTGTAAGCTGAAAATTTTGTTATTTATTTAATACTTTATTTTATATTTTTAAAGTTATAATTTAAATAAATATAATAATCAGCTGGTAACTTTATATATATGCCTTCTTTAGTCATATAAAAGAAACCTCAGAGACTATATGTGGTGATACTTATTTTTATAATTAGTAAGTATAAGATATAGTCCATAAGTATATATATGCCCGCCCGAAGGGCGGGATAAACAAAAAATACTTAGCATCATATGTATGTAGTAGGATTAGATATTGATACTAGAGCTTATTTCACATCGGCTACGTGCGCCATCTCATTGTTAAACTTAATGTGTAATATATTACACCTTCAAATATTTTCCATTTATAAAATTTATCTTAACAAAATTAAAACTCATTTATATATGAAAAAATCCTTATCAACTTATAAAGAAAAAGAATGTAAAAATTTAATTTTACATAATTATCATAATAAAAGATTAACATTTAATTTAAAAAAAGGTATAATTACTCGTAATGAAAGAAATTCTTTAATATTAAGTAAATATCATAAAAGTATGTTAATAGGTATGTTATTATCTAATGGATGAATGCATTTACATAAAATTTTTAATCCATCTATTGGATTTAAACAACCAATAAATAATGCCGATAAATATTTATGATGAGTATTTTGTGAATTATCTTACATTTGTTCAAATATACCACATTTAACAAAAAATATAAAAAAAGGTAAACTATTTTATAGTATACAATTTACAACACGTAAATTAGTAATTTTAAATGAAATAAAAGATATATTATATTATGAAAATAGTAATAGAAAAAGTATAAAAATTGAGTTATTAGATTATATGGATTATGTAGTTTTAGCACATTGAATAATGGGTCATGGTTCTAGAAGGAATCAAGGTTTAACTTTATGTACTGATAATTTTAATATTAATGAAAATATATTAATTCAAAATATTTTATATATTAAATTCGGTATTAAAACTACTTTACAAAAAAATAAAGATAAATATAGAATATATATAAATCGTATAGAATTAAATAAAATTAAACCTAAAATAGCTCCATATTTTATAAAATCATTTTTATATAAAATAAATCTATAGTTTTATTTTTATAAGTATATAATCAATAAAGGATTTTATGTATATAAATGCCCCCGCGAAGCGGGGGTAAATGCTCGGGTAATTTTATATTTTGAAGTAAAACATTAGACTTAGATACTTAAAGTAATTTAAGGTTGACCACAGCATGTCTAAAAAAGGGAATTTTATATTTCATCCCTGAGTTAAGATTTATATGGTTATGCCCGCCTTAAGCGGGAATATATATATATATTGATATATAATAGTAGCTGATTATATATAGGAAAATACAATTAGCCCGCAGTATTACTGCGGGTTAAAATATATATAATGACCTAAGTAAATATATATTTAAGTTTAAGAAGAATTTGGGATTGACCTAATATCGAAAGTATTAGGTTAACGGAAGATTCATAGTAATTATAATAATAAATAAGTTTATAACGTATAGATATATATATATCCTTAAAAAGGTTATAATTTTATATATCTTTTTATTAAATGTAATGAAGGAATCTAGTTATATATATACATATATAATGGAGAGCTATATGCTATGAAAGTAGCACGTATAGTTCGGGAAAGGTTTTTTAATTAAGCTTTTATTTTATATCAAATATTTTTTTTTATTTATGTAAAAAGAATTTTAGTATAGATAAAAAGAGGATTAATCTACTATTTCACAATGGTAATAGCCGTTCCAACTGGGATTAAAATATTTAGTTGAATAAATAAAAATCCTTTAGCAAGATTGTAAATTAGCTGTTCAACAAACTATTATGGATATAATAAAAAATATTTATCGGGGATATCAATATATGCCCGCCTTCGGCGGGCCAATATTTTTAGGTAAATGTCAGACTACGGTCTTGATTACACAATTTTATTTATAATTTAAATGGGCAAATTCGGGGGAAAACCTATAGTTAAAATAAGTAATAATTATAGGTCAATCGACGAGCTAAATCATATATATAGAAATTTTATATGTAAAAGTGTAGAGATTAGACGCTCATTGATAATCTAAGTTATATGCCATTATTATGAAATATAATATGATTATTTAAGGTTTAATCCAAAAGCCAGTAATGGTTTAAAGTTAAATTTAACTTTAACAATAATAAACTATGATTAATAACTTTTAGGGTTAATTAGTTATATTATTGATTTATTTAACTAGCTAGTTATATCATGTATAACAGAATCTGAAATGATTAAGGTTAATAAAGAGCAACTATTTATGGAGGAGAAGTAAGATTAGCAGTACCTATGTTATTTGCATTAGGTTTCTTATTTTTATTTACTGTAGGTGGATTAATATCCTGTTAGTCCACTTTAAAGATCACTATATGCTAGTAATTTTTTATAATAATACTACTATATATAAGTAAAAATGTATTTTTTATAGATAGATACTAATATCGATATACTCATGTATATTATCCCGAAATATGGATGAATATTATATCTTTCAAGATTAATATTAGCAGAAAATTAACTTATTTCATATAAAGTTTAATTCTCAGAGACTATACGTGATCCTTATAACAAATAATTTATCCATTAATTTATCCCGGCTCTGCCGGGTTTAATCATCCCCCGGAGGGGGATAATTTATCTCCAATGGAGATTAATCATAGGGGCCTACGGCCCCTATAATTTATCGGGCCGAAGGCCCTATTAATCTCCATTTATTAAAAAAATTTTTTTATGATAAGATTTGATAATTCCCACAAATGAAAATACCCGGGGAAAATTTGTTATGAGAATAAATAGTCCTATTTATTCCCGGAGGGGTCAATCCAAAAGGTATTTAAAATCTATATTATCTTTTATTTATACCTAAAAAGGTATATAAATTTTTAATATTATGGAATTATGGAGTTAATAAATTTTATAAATTTGAAGGTATTTATACGAAAAAGTAACAGGAGTTATGCTTTCAAATGCATCGATAGATGTCGCATTCCATGACACCTACTTTGTCGTCGGATTTTATTGTAAATGCCCGACCTAAAATAAATTATTATTATAATAAAAAATAATAAGGTAAAATTCAATGAAATGATCCCTATTTATAAAAAAATGATTTATCCCCCCCTTCGGGGGATTAATCATGGGGGCATTGCCCCCATAATTTATAAAATTGACAATATGCGGGAAAATATATTTTTAAGTTTATATTTACTATGGGCCGACTTCGGCGAGATTTATTCATTAATAGTCAAAATAATATATAACTCTTATCAATTACCCGGCCGGTAGGCCGGGCATATATCATTGATATGTAAAACTTGTAACTATTTTATAGTTCAAATATATAATCCGCAGAATTTATATACGCCCGCCCGCAGCAAAGCTGCGGGACTAATCTAAATATATATGCCCGCCCTTCGGGCGGGAGTATGTATATATAATTCTCAGAGACTATTTGTCAATCATAATAAAAAATACACTCCCACGGAGTGTATCATTATTTATGAAAATATAGTCCATTATTTTATGATAAATATCTAGATTGATCTAGGGTATACCTATCAATATATCCAGATATTTTATAATTTAAAAAATAGCATTTCCATTATGTATTATCAATGGGAGCATTATTCAGTTTAGTAGGAGGTTACTATTACTGAGGACCTGCAATGTTCGGTTTACAATATAACAAAGTTTGAGCAGAAATACATTTCTGACTATTGTTTATATCAGTAAATATTATTTTCTTACCAATGCACTTTTTAGGTCTAAATTCAATGCCACGTAGAATACCTCTATATCCTGATGCATTTGTTGGTTGAAACTATATAAGTAGTATTGGTTCAGCTATATCAATTATATCAGTTATAGTTGGATTAAAAAGTGTACAAATACAATTAGAAAATGGTGAAAATGAAGTTGAAGAAATACAAGTAACTCCAGATTTTTTAGAGTCAAACTTAACTAGAAATACTAGAGATTCAGACTTAGAGTTAATTTTAACAAGACCTGCAGAGTATCACACATTCAGTGAATTACCTGTATTAATAGCACCTGTAAAATAAATATCCCATTTACTCTTATATATATATAGTAGATATCTCGGTCATTTTATTCCCCCGGGTATATTATAACATAATTTCTATATTCCCCACTAAGTATAGGTATAAATATTTATCTATGAAGCGGAAGGTTATTATAAGAGCATAAATATGATTTATAAATATTCATATAAAAAAAATGATGCCCGGCGGAGCCGGGAATCATCTTTTATAAAAGATGCCCGGCGAAGCCGGGAATTATCCCGAAGGGGGATTAAAAATAGGGGCCTACGGCCCCTATGATTTCAGATAGTATAAAAATAAAAGAAGTAGGGAAAACATAATCCTTCCCTCTTTTTTATTGTATAAGGTGAGACATTAAATTATTAATTATTTAGAGTATAGTAGAAGTATATTTATCAAAGGTATGATTTTATTATTATTATGCAATTAGTATTAGCAGCAAAATACATAGGAGCTGGAATTTCAACATTAGCTTTAGGAGGTTCATCAATAGCTATCGCTTTAGTTTTCGTAGCGTTAATTAACGGTACATCACGTAACCCTTCATTACGTTCAACATTATTCCCACAAGCAATTTTAGGTTTCGCTTTAGCAGAGGCTTGTGGATTATTCGCTTTAATTATCGCTTTCTTATTATTATACGCAGTTTAATTATCACGGCTTTACCAAGATAATCAAACCCTTTCGGGTTTAATTATTAACTTTTTTTTAGGGTTAATAATTATCCCATACATTATGAAATACTTATAATTAAGAAACTTGTTATACTAGATTAATATTATACTTCTAAAAGAGGTATATAATTATCAGCCCAAAAGGCTGATAAGTCGCTTTGCGGTCCATTAACTAGGTAATATCTATATCATAAACTCTCCTTCGGAGGTTATTTCATAATTAAATTATTACCGACCTACTTAGGTCATATATTTATTCATATATAATAATTTATCTTAAAGGTTATATAAATTATGCCGCCATTGGCGGGGTTTTAGTATTTATAGTAAATACGATAAAATGGGGCCTCTTATATAAGGTTATTCGATTAGTGGTAAAATCGCAGTTCTTACACAACTGAGCCATAGGTTCAATTCCTATATGACCTAAAAATAACCATAAATATGGAAAAGAGTATCACTTAATGGTAAAGTCCATGTCTTCAACACATGTTATAGTAGTTCGATTCTACTTGCTCTTGATTGCTTTTGTAGCTTAAATGGTAGAGCATTCGCTTGAAGCGCGACAGGTGTAAGTTCAATTCTTTCCGAAGGCAATAAAATAAAATAACACCTTTAGAGAGTTATTTCCTATTTAAATGGAGGTTTATGGGTTACAATATCGACTTAATATTACCTTTAGTTGGGTTTTTTATTATTCTATCTTCTTATGAGCTAATAGTCTAATGGTTAAGACAATTACCTTTTAAGTAATCCATATTGGTTCAATTCCAATTTAGCTCAACCAAAATTTTTATATATCAATATCTATATTTAAAAACAATTTTTATTTTAAACCCTAATTTTAAGTTTTTTATAAAACTTTTACATACTAAATCTAAACATTCTTTAAATGGTTTAGGTAAAACTCCTTTTAATAGTAGTTTAAATTTCAAAGATTTAAATACAATTATCAACAATAATGAATTAAGTAATTACGATAAACAAATGAAAATAGAATTGTTATTAAATAAGCAAAAGTTATTTATTTTGGAGTTATTGTTTAGTAATAAATTTATTAAAAATTTCTTTGATGAAAATAGAGAGTCTCTATTAGTTTACATTAGAAATCTTTTAAATCTTAGAAGAAATGTTAAAGATTATTCACCTTTGATAGAATTTATAAGTAAATTAAGTAATGATTCACTTTATTCCTTGGTTCTTTCTTTCTTTTATAATGTTTTATATGGTGTCGTATACAATAAAAAAATAGTTAGTGAAATAATTAATAAAACTAATGTTGATTGATTAAATATGGTTCTTTATGAAACATATATTAATTATGTTAAATTACATCAGCTTAATAAAGAAGAGTTTACATTAATACATTATAAAGAATTACCTCATATTAAACTTATTTTTAATAATCCCGCCGGAGGCGGCCATGGTTTATTATATTCGTTTGTATATACTTTATTATTAGATGTTTTTACAATTAAATTAAATATATTAAAATTAGAGAATATTAAAGTTACAGGTTTAGACGGTCAAGTTACGAATAATACTATTATTAATTTTGTTGAGGAATTCTATAGTAAAATAAGTTCTTTAATTGAAGGCTTAAGTAATTCTTGCTCTTTCCGTGTATATAAAAGTACTTTACCAATGCTTGTTAAACCAAAGCCTTATTACCTTGAAAATATTAAACATGAAGATGAAAATAAAAATATTATAAGTAATAATAATTACTATTTAGGGGGTTTTTTATTAAATAATAAGTATTATACTAATGATATTTTTTATGAAAAAATAGATATAAAATATAAATCTATTATTAATAATAATAATATAATTATAGAAGGCATTAATAATGTTATGTCGACTGGATATAAGGTTAATCTAGATGTGTTAAATATAATTTTGAATTACAATGATAAATATAGATTTTATATTGATAATAATCAATATAAAGAATTTATATCTAGTGATGCATCCGAAAAAGAAAAAGAATCATTTAAAGGTTCTTATTTAAACGATATGACTATTATGAGTGTGGTTGATTTATTAAAAAATGTTGAAAGTTTTTATTATCCTCTTAGAATAGATTTTAGAGGTAGACTTTACAGTGTCGTAACAAGCCTTTCTTATCAAGGTAACGATTTAAGTAAGTCTTTATTAGAATATAGTAAAACAATCAATATCAATTTTGAAAAAGATAAAGAATCTATTAATATTTTTAAGGTTTCTGGTGCTTCTTCTTATGGTGTTAAAGGTTCTTTTAATGAAAAATTAGAATGGGTACATAAGAACTCATATAATTTATATAATTTTATTAATTTAGAGTTTTGATCTAATGCTAAAGAACCACTAGATTTCATAAGATTTTGTGTCGAATATAGAAAATATTGTGATTATTTAAATAAAGGTTATAAGGAATATCCTTCTAATTATATAATTATGTTGGATGCTACTTGTAACGGTTTCCAACATATAGGTATGTTGTGTAGAAGTGCTGATTTATGTAATAAAGTAAATCTTAATGGTGTTGGTAATAATGATAATCTTAATGACTGGTATATGTTTATAACCCATAGTGTTATCGAACATCTAAAAAAAATTAAAGATTCACCTGAAGCTGTTAAAATATCTAATGGTATAATTCATAGAGATATGATTAAAAAATGTATTATGATAATACCTTATAATGCTAGTAGTTTAACTATGCTTAAAGAAGTGTTGAAGGTATTTACTATTAAAGAAAATGGAAATATTTACTATTATAAGAAAGATCCTAATATAGTATATACTTATAAAGAAATAATTTATCTTGTTTCAAAAATACAATATATAATTAACTTGAAATATCCCTTTTTAAAGAAATTCACTAGTTATCTTAAAAACGTTGCTAAAATATGTTCTTTATTGAAAACACCTATACCTTGAGTTTTACCCAATGGTTTAGAAATCAATTTATTTTATAAAAATGAAAATAATATCAGAATTATTAAATCTAAATATAAGAAGCAATCTTTTATTACTAAATTATATGATGATAATAACCCTAATTTAAATAAAAATGTTATAGGGTTAATGCCTAACTTAATTCATTCTTTAGATGCTAATAGTTTAATGCTTTTAATAGATAAATTATATAAAACATCTGACTTTAGTGGTAATTTTACTTCTATACATGACTGTTTTGGTTCTAGTATTAAACATATAAGTATATTGAAGAATATTCTTACTTATATTTATATTAATCTATATAGTGATAATAATTTCTTATTAAAATTTCACGATTCTTTCATCAATAATATTTCTACATCTTTAAACATTGATCGTAATAATTTACCTACACATTTAATTATTGACAATCCTAAAAATAAATCAGGTGTAAGTAAAATTCAATTACCTAATATTGATTTTATTCAAAATGATTCTAATTTTGTAACGAAAGAATCACAACATATTAATTAATATTAATCTCCCGCCCTTAGGGCGGGCATTATTTATTAAAAGGATTTAATCCTTTAAACCATTTAAGTATGTTTTTTTTATATAAAAAAAAAGTGAGAGGGGGGTTATCCCACCGCACATTTCAAGAATCTTAGATTATTATTTATTTGCTAATCTTATCCCGGCGGAGCCGGGCATAATAAGATTTTGATATATTCATATAATTTATCTGACAATATTGTATTAATTCCTTTTTGAGAGTTAATCTCCCGCCCGAAGGGCGGGCATTATTTATAAATAATCATCTATTGATTACTTATAATTATCACTTTAAATCCCCAACGAAGGTCGGCTAGTAGGAATAATCTAAAAATTATTACCTGTGCCCCGTCTCATTTATGCACTTCCTCGTTAGAGATTATTCTAACCGCGATAATTTTGATATTGTTAATTTATATATTAACAATTTGCGTATGCAGGGTTAGCCACCTTAAACATCATCTGGGACAACCTCTTAATTTAAAAGAGGGACCAGGGATCTAATTTATCAACCACTTTTATAAAGTGGTATGTTCACTATTTACGAATGTGAATTTTGCTAATGTAATTTTGGCGAGCCATATGATGGGAACTATCATGTACGGTTCTGAGAGAACTTTTATTGACTTAAAAAGCAATATCCGTCACTCTATGATGTTATAATATAATATAATATAATATAATATAATATAATATAATATAATATAATATAATATAATTAATATATATGAATATATATATAGAATCCAACATTACTAGTAGAATTCTATACCTAATGTTTTTGAACATATTTAGATTAATCTTATTCAGAATTATCAATCAATTCATTATTTTTATAAATATAAGGTTTAGTATCAATTCAATTATTCTTAGAATCAAAAACTTTAATTCTCTTATTATAATTACCTGATAGGGTTACATTAATACTATGTATATTAACATAACCTTCATTAATGTGTTTTGTAGAATGATTAGTAATACCCTTAACAGTAAGACCTTTATATAACTTTAAAAAATCATTATAAGATAATTTATTAGATAGTCCTTTATTAACGATTTTAGTAGTACCATCTTTATTTAATAAAAAATATAGTTTACCAGAGATAAATAGACCTCTTTTAATAGTATTCTCTAATTTAAAATCTCCTAATTTATTAGAAATAAGTTTATCAGGTAAAGGCTTATTAATAACGATACTATCGGTATCACAATAATAAATATTTGTGTTTTGAGATTCAAGTTCATGTATTAATTTAAATAATCTTAATCTAGCTTCAGCATTTATAAATAAAGTAGTAATAATTGAAGTTGCTTTAATAAAACGTCCTTGATTAATTTCTTTCATTAATTCAACATATTCCTTATTATTAAGGTATTTATTAACCTCAACATTATTCTCTATTAATAAATTTGTGTTATAAGATCTACTAACCTCAAAGATAACAGAATCTTCTAAATTATAAACAGATGAAACATTATGACCTAAGGCCAACAAATTGAAAGAATTAATATTTTTAATAATCATAGTTTTATCATCTAAATTAAGACCAAATCTTCCTATAAGATTATTAAGCATTGATTTATAAAAAGATCTATCAAATCCTTTAGATATACTTTTATTATGATACATCGTATTCACATAATCTTTAAATAAAGTATCATTTTTATCAGTGTAAAGTAAACCACTTAAAATAGTAATTTTATATCCTCTTAATAAAGCATAATCAAGTTCAATACTACTTCAATGTCCCGTTATTTCACCTACAGGATAAATAATACCTTTATCTGGATGTTTAACAGGTAAAATAGGGTATTTTTCAGTTAAAGGTATTTCTACCTTAGCATGGTAAACACCTAATAATGAACCTCTAAACTCTTTATAACTTAAATTATAAAATTCATAATATTTAAGTTTACCAGTTGGTAACATACGTAAAGAACAAGCAGGATAATGAGAATTTATATCATAATAATATAAATCTTTACCTATAGGTTTAAATACTTGGGTATAACCTCCATAGAAGGCTTCCCTCATATATTTATAATAATTATTATTCTTAATTAGAGGTATTTTATCATATAATTCTTTATATAATTTCATATATACTTCTAATGCTAATTTGGATACAGTATATATTTTTCTTAAGTCTATTTCATAATTAATAAATACAAAATATCTTAATTTTTCAACTATATATAATAACAAAATAAGATCTGTTTTAAGATAATCTAATAGACAATCTTTTAAAACAAAGACCTTCTTAGAATTATAAGCTTTCTTAAACTCTTTATAATCTTCAAAACTTTTAAAATATGTCCTATTAGGAACAGCCCCTTTATAAAACAAATTATTTATAGTATTGAATTCATAAGGGAAGATCCCTTTAGACTCACCAATCTTAAAAAGAGAAGCTAATTTTTCAAGAGAAGTTGTTAAAATTAAATAACTATCATTTAATATTATAGTATGTTTAACACCATTTATTATCAATGAAATATTAATACTTATAATATTAACTTTATTAGATAATAACTTGATGATAAAAGGATTTTCTGGATTAAGTTTATTATATAAACATAGTTTATTTAATATATAAACACTATCAAAGTTACTTAAATTATGCACATAAAATACATAATTATTATAAGATTTCAACATAGTCATTAAACATTCTATAACTATTTTATAAGATAAATCTTTGTAAGAAGATCTAATACAACTACCTCCTTCTACATAATCATAAATACTAAAAAGTTTTAAATTAACTTTTTCATGATTATAAGGTATTTCTCTATTCACACGTATTTCATCCATATTTTCTTTAAATACACCAAAACCTAAAGCAACAACAAAAGATTCCGTTTCAGCTTTACAAGTTTCTATATCTAAAGATCCTATACGTAGATCTGTATGAACACGTTTAGCTATAGTTAAGGATTTAGGACTCTCTACTTCTAAAATATTACTTGTTATTAAAGATTTAAAGCATTTATTCTTAGATTGGATAACAGGGGGTTTAGTAATCAATCTAGAAGCATATAACATGTTATAATTTAAATCGTAACAAACTTGTGTTTCACTATTATTAATATTCCATAATATTTTATCATTTTCAACAACAACGTTAAAAGATAATAACAGAGTTGTTTCATATTTATCATTATATTTAAATAAATAATATTCTTCAGAGTTATTAACCTTAATTAAAATATAATTTATTATATAACTATTAGGGCCTATTTTAGTTCCATAAGAAAATTTATGAAATTCTATACCGGATATTTTACAATTATTTTCTTTTTCTATAGAGGAGTATATTTTAACTAAAAGATTATTTGATATAGTATTAATATTACTATTAAATTCTAAAGGAAATTTAGGTATAATATTAAATATTTTATTAATATATAAGCCTTCAGTAATTCCCTTTTTAAAGGGCATAGAATAATTAGAATTTTTAGCTACAAAATTATTAGCTGTTTCATTATAATTTAAAACAACTTCTAAATAATTTATTTTTTCTATAACAGAGTTATAACGTTCTAATAAAAGATTTAAACTTAAATTAGTTTCTTTAAATCATTCTTCACATAATTCTTCATTAAATTGATTTAATTCTATAAGTTTAACATTAGATAAAGTAAGATTATGATATATACCAGGAGTATTAGAATAATTAACTCTTATGTAACCATTCAAATATTTATAATTAAGTATATTATCATTTTTAATAAATTCAAGTAAAGTAGTATAAAAATATACACTATTTCAATTTGAAAGTGAAAAGAATAATTTAAAATCAGATGCTTTATAAAACAATCTAGTAAAGACTAAACCATTTAATTTATTAAAACATTTTTTTTCATTTTTAAGCCGAGGCTTAGAGTTAAAGTTTAACATAAAAATTTTTTTATTTCAAAATATTGATATATAAAAAATTGGGTTAAGCTAAAAAGGAATCGAACCAAATATAAAATACTTTAAAAAAAAGTAAAAGTCTTACCATTAGACTATTAGCTTCTTACCTAAAAAAAAACAAGGTAAAAAAGGTACATAATTTATTTAGTATTTAGTAAAAAAAGAATGAACTTAAACCAAGCATATTTTTTAATTTTAAGAATAGGATTAAATTCGATCAAAAAGGAGGTAGGGTGTGATAAACACCAAAAAAGTGAAATAGAATATCTATCTATTATGGTGAGTAAGAGAAGAAAAAAAGAGGGGGTGCTACACCTTGACCTTTATATACTTCTTTTGCTTTAATGAATTTAGCTTTAAGTATTAGTTTAACTGCTCATAATTATATTAATAATAATATATATATTTTATTAAATATATTTAGTGTATTATATGTTTTAACTTTATGATTTAAAGATGTTATAGCTGAAAGTACATATTTAGGAGATCATACTAAAGCTGTTAAAACTGGTTTAACACAAGGTTTCTATCTATTTGTAGTAAGTGAGATTTTAATATTTGCTTCACTATTTTGAGCATATTTACATTCTTCATTAAACCCTACTATGGAAATTGGTATGGCTTGACCTCCAGCTGGTATTGAAGCTATTTCACCTAGTGAATTACCTTTATTAAATACTATTATCCTATTAGCATCTGGAGTTACTATTACTATGGGACATCATGCTTTAATTAATAGTAATAGAAAAGATACTTTATATGGATTTATATTTACAACTTTATTAATTGTAATTTTTGTTATATTACAAGTTTTTGAATATTTATTCTCCCCATTTACTATTACTGATGGAATTTATGGATCTACATTTTATTCATTGACAGGAGTCCACTTCTTCCACATGAATAGTCTGATAGCGATGTTGGCCGTTTGTTCTTGAAGAATTTACAATTATGATTTTACAAATAATAGCCATGTATTTGCTGAAATGACCGTTTTATATTTACATGTATTAGACATATTATGATTATTTATATATATAATATGTTATTGATGGGGTTCTTAAATATTCAAAAACTTGTAATATAACAAAAATTACAATTAATAAAGTTGTAAATATAAATCCATATAAAGTATCTTTTCTATTACTATTAATTAAAGCATGATGTCCCATAGTAATAGTAACTCCAGATGCTAATAGGATAATAGTATTTAATAAAGGTAATTCACTAGGTGAAATAGCTTCAATACCAGCTGGAGGTCAAGCCATACCAATTTCCATAGTAGGGTTTAATGAAGAATGTAAATATGCTCAAAATAGTGAAGCAAATATTAAAATCTCACTTACTACAAATAGATAGAAACCTTGTGTTAAACCAGTTTTAACAGCTTTAGTATGATCTCCTAAATATGTACTTTCAGCTATAACATCTTTAAATCATAAAGTTAAAACATATAATACACTAAATATATTTAATAAAATATATA